GAAAATTTGTATTTTAATTGAAAAAAAAAGAATCTATCTATATAGATAGATATTGAAGTGCTATCTCGGATTCCAAAAAAAAGAGAATCATTTCTTTCAATACTCACTTATTATTAGTTAACAATCCTATAGGAAATAAAATAGTAAAATAATTATTCATCGAATGACTATTCATCTATTGTATTTTCATCAAATAGGGGGCAGAAATATTCTATGGAAAAATGGTGGTTCAATTCGATGTTGTCTAACGAGAAGTTAGAACATAGGTATGGTTTAAGTAAATCAATGGAAAGTCTTGATGCTATTGGCCATACCAGTGGAAGTGATGAACCCCTTCTAAATGATACGGAGAAAAATTGGAGTGATAGTGTTAGTTATAGTTTCAGTAATGTTGATTATTTATTTGGTATCAGGGATATTTGGAGTTTGATCTCTGATGACACTTTTTTAGTTAGGGATAGTAATGGTGACAGTTATTCCGTATATTTTGATATTGAAAATCATAGTTTTGAGATTGACAATGATAGTTCTTTTCTGAGTGAATTAGAAGGTTTTTTTTCTAGTTTTTTGAATAGGGGGTCTAAGAGAAACAATCACTACTATTATCATTACATGTATGATACTCAATCTAGTTGGACTAATCACATTAATAGTTGCATTAATAGTTATCTTCGTTTTGAAGTCAGTATTAATAGTTCCATTTCAGGTGGTACTGACAATTACAGTGACAGTTACATTTATAGTTTCATTTGTACTGAAAATGTAAGTGGTAGTGAAAGTGGAAGTTTTAGTATACGAACTCGTAATAATGGCAGTGATTTCAATATAAGAGGAAGATCTAATGATTTCGATATAAATAAAAAATACAGACATTTATGGGTTCAATGCGAAAATTGTTATGGATTAAATTATAAAAAACTTCTTAGGTCAAAAATGAATATTTGTGAACAGTGTGGATATCATTTGAAAATGAGTAGTTCAGATAGAATCGAACTTTCGATTGATTCGGGCACTTGGGATCCTATGGATGAAGATATGGTTTCTATGGACCCCATTCAATTTCATTCAGAAGAGGAACCTTATAAAGATCGTATCGATTCTTATCAAAGAAAGACAGGTTTAACTGAAGCTGTTCAAACAGGCATAGGTCAACTAAACGGTATTACCGTAGCAATTGGGGTTATGGATTTTCAGTTCATGGGAGGTAGTATGGGATCTGTAGTAGGTGAGAAAATCACTCGTTTGATTGAGTATGCTACTAATCGATCTCTACCTGTCATTATTGTGTGTGCTTCTGGAGGAGCACGCATGCACGAAGGAAGTTTGAGCTTGATGCAAATGGCTAAAATATCTTCTGCTTCATATGATTACCAATCCACTAAAAAGTTATTCTATGTATCAGTCCTTACATCTCCTACAACCGGTGGAGTAACAGCCAGTTTTGGTATGTTGGGAGATATCATTATTGCTGAACCTAATGCGTACATTGCATTTGCGGGTAAAAGAGTAATTGAACAAACATTGAATAAGACAGTACCCGATGGTTCACAAGCGGCTGAGTATTTATTCCATAAAGGCTTATTCGACCCAATCGTACCACGTAATCCTTTAAAAGGTGTTCTAAGTGAGTTATTTCAGCTCCATGGTTTCTTTCCCTTGAATCAAAATTCCAAAAATTAAAGTATAGCACTAGATTCAGTTATTTTATTTGTAGCGAACAAGTATTTAGTTCATCGTAATAAAAAAAACTAAGAAAAATGTTCTTTGGTGATATAAGTTACACTTTCTAGTAAGAGTCAGAAGTTTCGGATAATTTTTTTTCTTCCAGATCCAGATCTATTTTTTATCTTACCCCTATTCATGATTAGGTATTATGAACCTCTATCAACAGGATAAAATAAAAAGGTGAATTTCTCTTTCCGAGGAATTCTAATTTGGGGAAATAAAAAGAATTTTATCTGGCTATCTTACGTATTAATTAAGATAGACAATAATGAAAAAAAGAAGATCAAAATAAAAAGAAATAGCAAATATGGAAATGGAATAAAATAATTTCTATATCTATCGCATTTTTACTATGAATCCCCGTTTGTTGGATCGTATTATTTAGAGTCGCGAATTCATAATGAACTTAATTTTCATAAGAAAACTCCTTTTTAATAAGAAACTCCTTATTAGATTAGAAAGAAAGATAGAAAGAACATAAGGATGGGAGAAGAAGAATAATAAAATTTGTAAAAGAGGATTATCCTATCTATATTCGTGTAGAAAGATGAATAGGTACACTTAATTTAGTTCTACATTTTAGCACTTATTATCTATCTTTTTTTTTTTTTTATTTAAGTTTGAGAAGATTTTTTTAATGGCGGAAAAGAATACAAAAGTCGCCCGAGGCCATTACAAGACTAACTAATATACAGCCCAAAAAGACAAGACAGCAAGCTAGTCATGCACCCTTAGATAAGGAGTTCCTCTCTTGTCTTCAGCTAGAATATCCCTGAGATTCGGGGGCAGGTCATCCCCATGCATTAGGGTTTTTCCAAATTCGACGACGGGAAGTAGCTTGCAAGGAAATCCGCCGCACGGTTGGCCTCTCTCCAAGTGTGGGATATTCTCCACTCAAGAAAGAAAGGAATTGAGTTTGGCAAAGATTCTAGTAGAAATCATAATCATGACAGGCCACAGGGGATCAACCAGCTTTGAGATCCAGTCTTTCCAAATTTGGGATTCGGTTTCAATCCAAATTCGCAACGAAACGGAGGTCTGAGAAAGATGAAAAATTCCCATATGGTTAGACCGCAATTCTATGAGGTAAATGTCTTCCTTCGGCAGCTGCTTGGTTGGACTAAGAAAGAACAGGGTCAGCCCACTTATTGATAATGATACCGCCAATGCCAGAGCAACTTCTGGATGTAAAGCCGTCAGTGTCAAGTTTATAAGCCATTGAGGAGGGAGCTTTTCCCATAAACAGGTCTTAACAATGGAGCTTTTAGGAGTGAAGTTACAGCCCCAATAATCTATGATATCCTTGGAATTATTGTTCTCCTTCTCAGACAGATTGGAAGCATTGATTTTGGCACCAACATCATTCACTATAAGAAGGATCAGTCTGTCTTGTTGGCCTCGAAGATCCTTCTATTGCCTTCTCCCCAAAGATGCCAGATGCAAGCCGAGAAAGCAACTCTACTGATAGCACTAACTTGACTTCTACCCTTTCAAACCTGTCCAAGCTGAGCCGCTTCAAGATGCAAGGAAAAATAAGACTTCCGCTTAAGTCCCAGTTTGAGGCGGCAGACTTGCCAAACCCAGGCAGAGTAGTGACATCTGCAAAAAATATGCAAAATGTCTTCGGTCTTCGCCTTACTTACACAGGGAGCAGTAAGAGGCAAGCTGGAATCCTCGGTGCTTAAGTTCGGTCTGAGTGAGTAACTTAGCCATAAGAGCCTTCCAAGCAGTGAAAGCATGTCTCGGGATTCGATCCTTGTGCCAAATCAAGTTCGACCACGGAACAGACGGGTGATGAGTCCTAATCAGATCCCAGGCAGATCTAAAGGAGAATCGGTCTGAAGGTTCTTTAGTCCAAACTACCCTATCCGGGGGACCATTAGCAGGAAACTCCACTGCAGAAATGAGGGGCCAGAGGGCGTTAAGATCCGGGGAATTCTGATGAGGACGGTGCCATTTCCCTTCCCGAATAAGGACGCTGACGTTGCAGTTACCTCTCCAAAAAGAAAATCCAATCGAAGGCAGACGAGCTGATTAATAATTCCATGAGGGAGGGAACCAAGGATCAGACCAGAGCTTGGTGGTTTAGCAGTTTAGCCTGAAGAGACCGATACAAGGGCGATGATCAGCAATAATTAAGTAAGTACCAAGATTTAAAGAGGAATTACGGATCGTCCAGTCTTAAAGAGTGCCGCCATACACATACCTCCTCTGGCGGAAGCCTCCTCCATCTCCGCTGCGATCTCGGCCTCCAAAGCATAGTATTCCGCGTCATCATCGTCCTACGGAATGAGAAAAGCCACTAAGGGAAAAATGAAATACGAAGACAAAAGAAGGACTAAAGACAAAGATAACATCCACTTTACCTCCCGAGCATCCGGAGCAGCAGACTTGCAGGCCCTGGAAAGGCACAATGGCCAATCCCATCTCTTCAGCTGAACAATTTTCGCCGATCGAGCGATCTAAGGTAGTCATTTTAACTGCTTCCTCTCTCTCTCTTCTCTCCTTTTCCATGGATTACTCTTTCCTCCTTTTCGGTTCGACTCGGGGGCATGAACTAAGGAGATGCCTTAAGCATAGAGAAAGGGCGGGACCCCATTTCCCCCAAACCCTTCTCGACTGGATGGATGCTTTTGGATGAAGAGCGGAGTATGTTGATGTGTGGGTGGTATTGGAGGATATGAAATATAAGATGCATAGGTCAAGCAATTCTACGACCAACCATTTAGTTGGTTAGGCTATGCTTTACAGCTTTCCCAAGAAGAACGTATCTGATCGGGAGTAAGGAGCCGCAAACGAAAGAGGGAGGGGAGCTTGCTTATAGAAAGAAGATAGGCTGGTGGGAAGTCTAGTGGTTCTGTCAGAGATAAGAATCCAGCCAGGATCATCCGTATTGCTTCTCCATTCATGTGGAAATAAGAGGCAGCGCACGGCACATTATATTCCTCAGCTTGAACAGTAAAGGCGAGACTCATCCGCCTGACGCTAATCGAGTTTCGTGTTTATCCAACAAGTGAAATGAGAGAGATTTGTGAAGGAAGGGCGGGCAGCGAGCGCTCTTGGTAATTCAATTAGCTAGTGGCCTTCATAGACAAGGCTCATGGAGTAGACAGCGAGTGGAGTGCATAAGCCATTATTGAAGTAGGGCGAGCTTTAAGAGAAAGGGTAAGGACAGCCTTCGGATCCCTCAAGCCAAGGAGACACCCAAGGTCCATGATGCTAAAGGCAAGGGTGTGGCAAGGCCTTATGAGATGAGTGGAAGCTCTCCTTCCTATAGGGCACACCGAGATCCTGTCCCCAAAAGAAAGCCTTGAATACTGTGCGGGCCTCCAATGAGAAGGAGGCCACAGAGCCAAGGATGGGGTACTAACTACCCTCAACCAGAGGGTTGTGTGTGGTGGAGAAAGCAGGGAGCTGATGTATGTGGGCCTTACCATCAATGGGCGAGCTGCGTTGAGCCATGGTGCCACCTTTTTTCTTTGTGTCGGATAAGGAGAGGTCCAAAAGCTAGAGATTTTTTCACATGTTGCCTCATGAATCGGAGGAAGAGGCAGAAACTCCACCACAGCATCAAGCTCAGGAGCCTCGGACTCCACCAAAAGTGGTCCAGCTAACAAAGTGCAAACCTGCCATTCCAAGATGTTCCCCGCGCAATAAGGGAGAAAGGGGAACCTGCCATCAAGGCAACCAAAAATGTGCAGCATACGGTCTTCAAAGAGGTCATCAAACCTCTGCTCTGACCAAAATTGACGAAACACTGGTCGTAACAGCGAGCAAGACCAAACCCGAGCTTGGTACTTGCTCCCTGACCGTTAACTTCATTCGAGGCGGCCTGTCTCAGCAGCCGACACCAATACCTCGACCTCTTGGCAGTGGAGACTCCCTCGGCTCTCTACGACCCCAGATCAAGGCGTCTGCTACAAAAATCCGGGTACACAAACCCACAACTCCAAACTCTGCTGGACCAAGGTCATTCGCTGACCGCCTTTCAAAGCATGTACTCCCCAGAGGAGTTCACCATTCTCACAGGGGACGGCCGAGTCCCTAACCTTAGTGGTTTTCCCTCTCCTCTTATGCTGTTGGCTTCTACACTGTATTCACTTTCCATTATTGAGGTTGTTGATGGGGAAGAAACTTCGGTATCATCCGAAGAAAATGAAAGATCACTCGCTATTGTCCCCTACCGAGGGCCCTTCCTGTCATTACCACCCCCAGAGACATCCGTAGTAGTGGAGGCCAATCCGGTTGACGCCGCGGAAGAAGACGGTCAATGACGAAGATCCCGAAGAAGCTCTGGAAGAAGTCGGAACACAGCCGGCTCCGCCAGAATTCGAGGAGGGAGGCCAAGCAAGCGTAGACGATCTTGTCCAAGTGAACCCTGGATGACGACCCTAGGCCAACATTTCATCGTGCCAACTTGTCTGAGAATGAAAGAAAAGAATACAACGAATTCATCAAGCGTAACCGAGACATTTTTGCCTGGAACTACAAAGAGATGCCGGGTTTGGACCAACAAGTGGCAGTGCATCGCCTCGGTATCAGACCAGAGGCTAAGCCGGTCAAGCAACCTCAACGCCGCTTCAGGCCCGACCTTCTTCCATCAATCCTTGATTTAGTGGACAAAACCATGTCGGTTTCATTATTTGCATCCAAATGGAGATTGGCTCCCCAACATGGAATGGGATTCTCTCAACCTGGAACGTGATTCAAACTTTTGTCTCCATTAGGAAGGCAAAATGCTGAACATTATGAGGCGCGGAGAGAGTAGAAGCCGCCCGGGCAGAGGAAAACAACTTGACACAGATAAAACACTTCCTAACAGTACAGGAGAACCCGCGGCGGTGTCTGAGTGCCAGGGGGATGAGCCTGATAACCTTGCCAACGAATTCAAGGCCGACACGGGGAAAGAATCCGACAATGGACCATAGGGACTGAGGAAGAAGAAGACATACCAATCTGGGGAGAAAAGGAAGACCTCCTCCCATTCACAGTCAAGAGGGTCTTCCAGTACCGCAGATATTTTGTACCGAGTGGAATCTGGCGGGGAAGGATCTGAGAGCCCAAGGGATGCCAAAGAGCTAACGCATGAATGTGGCTCGTTGCCCATGGAAGACCAGCCACAGGGAATGAAGACAAAAGGAATCGTCGGCCCAGCAATGTGCTTTGCTTGCAAGAAGAACGAAGATGAAATTCACCCCTCTTCCAGGAAGATAAGGCAAAACACGTATGGAATCCGAAGAGGTACTTGACCCATGAAAAATAAGCTGGCCGGAGGAAAAAAATACAATAAGGACGCTCTTTTTTACATCATGGGATAAGCGCGGAGCCCCAAGCCTATTAGGTTAGGCAGGCAAGCAAGACGACGAACGGACATGTGGCAACGTTTGAAATCAAAAACCTGTTGGAGCATTAGGAAAATGAGAAAGAAAATCCTATTCGAGGACGCCCAATACAACCACAAAGCCATCCAGTCGAAAGTGTGCCAGAGCAATGTGGACCAATAACAGGGACCATCAAGGAGGTACCAACATAGAGGCCAACCTACGCCTTTTCCTCACCGGGGCCTATCTATCAAATACAAACGGGAAAGAACCCCAACAAAATGAAAGGGAGTGGGAGCTATACTTTGACGGTTAGAGGAAACCCGGGCAAAGCCCACATAGAGGTCCACCTCAGCGGACCCAAGAGCTGGATAATGAGATTTGGATAAAAGGAAAAAAAGGATCACCGATCTTTCGTATTTTTAAAGGAAGGATAAATGGATACGCGGTATTCTATAATGAATATTGTAACCTTAGAGTGTAGTAGGCTACAGCAGATCGAAAAGTGGCTAATTTAGCTCAGTCAAGTTCTCGTATGGGTAGCCCCCAGTTGTCATCATCGCGTAAGGGGTCGTGGAAGGAAGAGTTGGGTTCGAATCCCCGCCCATCATTTATCTTTTTCAGCCCCCTTAGGGGCCCCTCTCTGATAAGGAAGGAAAGTTCATTCAAACGAAAATGACAAATCTGGTCCGATGGCTGTTCTCCACTAACCACAAGGATATCGGTACTCTCTATTTCATCTTCGGTGCCATTGCTGGAGTGATGGGCACATGCTTCTCCGTACTGATTCGTATGGAATTAGCCCGACCCGGCGATCAAATTCTTGGTGGGAATCATCAACTTTATAATGTTTTAATAACGGCTCACGCTTTTTTAATGATCTTTTTTATGGTTATGCCGGCGATGATAGGTGGATTTGGTAATTGGTTTGTTCCGATTCTGATAGGTGCACCTGACATGGCATTTCCACGATTAAATAATATATCATTCTGGTTGTTGCCACCAAGTCTCTTGCTCCTATTAAGCTCAGCCTTAGTAGAAGTGGGTAGCGGCACTGGGTGGACGGTCTATCCGCCCTTAAGTGGTATTACCAGCCATTCTGGGGGAGCAGTTGATTTAGCAATTTTTAGTCTTCATCTATCAGGTGTTTCATCAATTTTAGGTTCAATCAATTTTATAACAACTATCTTCAACATGCGTGGACCTGGAATGACTATGCATAGATTACCCCTTTTTGTGTGGTCCGTTCTAGTGACAGCATTCCTACTTTTATTATCACTTCCGGTACTGGCAGGGGCAATTACAATGTTATTAACCGATCGAAACTTTAATACAACCTTTTTTGATCCTGCTGGAGGGGGAGACCCCATATTATACCAGCATCTCTTTTGGTTCTTCGGTCATCCAGAGGTGTATATTCTCATTCTGCCTGGATTCGGTATTATTAGTCATATCGTATCGACCTTTTCGAGAAAACCGGTCTTCGGGTACCTAGGCATGGTTTATGCCATGATCAGTATAGGTGTTCTTGGATTTCTTGTTTGGGCTCATCATATGTTTACTGTGGGCTTAGACGTTGATACGCGTGCCTACTTCACCGCAGCTACCATGATCATAGCTGTCCCCACTGGAATCAAAATCTTTAGTTGGATCGCCACCATGTGGGGAGGTTCGATACAATACAAAACACCCATGTTATTTGCTGTAGGGTTCATCTTTTTGTTCACCATAGGAGGGCTCACTGGAATAGTTCTAGCAAATTCTGGGCTAGACATTGCTCTACATGATACTTATTATGTGGTTGCACATTTCCATTATGTACTTTCAATGGGAGCCGTTTTTGCTTTATTTGCAGGATTTTACTATTGGGTGGGTAAAATCTTTGGTCGGACATACCCTGAAACTTTAGGCCAAATCCATTTTTGGATCACTTTTTTCGGGGTTAATCTGACCTTCTTTCCCATGCATTTCTTAGGGCTTTCGGGTATGCCACGTCGCATTCCAGATTATCCAGATGCTTACGCCGGATGGAATGCTCTGAGCAGTTTCGGCTCTTATATATCCGTAGTTGGGATTTGTTGTTTCTTCGTGGTCGTAACAATCACTTTAAGCAGTGGAAACAACAAAAGATGTGCTCCAAGTCCTTGGGCTGTTGAACAGAATTCAACCACACTAGAATGGATGGTACAAAGTCCTCCAGCCTTTCATACTTTTGGAGAACTTCCTGCTATCAAGGAGACGAAAAGCTATGTGAAGTAAAAGAAGAAAAGGTCGCCGACTGAATCTCAGATAAGAACCTAACAGAACTTTTGAAAATGTGGGTTCTCAAACAACTTGTGACGGTCGAGGTTGAGAATTGGGCGGCCTGCCGTATGAAAGAGCTTTGCCTTCGCACTCCTCATTGGCTAGTCCCAAAAACAACCCCACCTGGCCATCCTTCTTCGTAACAGGGACTATGTTAGCAAGCCAATCTGGATATTGTGAGAGCATTCTCCACCGCTTTTTTTTTTGCCTCGTGTCATAGCCCAGATTTTTTCACTATGAAAGAGCAAGGTCCGTTACGAGTTAATCGCTGAATCAGAGACCGCAGTCACTTTGAAATAAATCCTTTCGCTTCTCCCCTATGCATGAATTATTCATCCCTAAGCCGAACAAGCCGGGGAAGTGAACGGCCCAAATGCCTGCCAAGAAAGAATTGTGTTGGATGCTATATCTCCAATATGGAATGAAATGTTCGCTGACATCTTTCGTTAGTGCTCTCACGGGTTCAGGAAAGGGCGCGGGACTCAACGCAAGTCGAAAGTTGGGGGGTAGTCCCGGCGGATATCGTCAGTTGCTTTGACAGAATCCCCCTTCGAGTTAGGGGGACTTTTTCACACTTAGATACGTCGATGATACTCAACTTCTTATTCTTTTTCGGTCCGGATTGTGGACATATTTGCCAGAGACGGGCGGAACGATACCAATACACACATTGGTATTCCGCAAGGAAGCCCATGTCGCCTGTACTGATGAACATATATGAAAACCAATTCTTTCTTTAATGATGGAGGTTCAACAAAGCCTTCCTCACCTTCGTTATAATAGATACGAAGATGACTTTTTCGTAAAGGATAGTCATTCCCTAATCGGCTGGTAGTGCGAAAGAGACTCTCAATCGGATAGAAGTTAGCGTACGAACATTTTCTTGTGCTTGTCTTTTTTTGTCCTTTGCTCGCTCTTCTTCTTCCTTCAATATCAGATGCTGCTACCTTGATTAGATCGATTAGATAGTCAGCTCTGTCTTCTTCTAGCTACTAGATAAAGCTATGCAAGTTGTAGTTTACTTACTTTCGGTAAACAAGAAAAAAGAAGGAAAGCAAGCTATCAAAGGAAGGGGAGTCCTTTGTCGGTTATGCTCTTCTGGCATTGTCAATAGGACTAAAAAAAAAAGAGAGAAAGGACCCTAAAAAGTAGTACTTGATTCGCTCTAGCTTGAGATCCACTACCCTACTCTGTCCACTGAACTGCCTGTACTACCCACGCCTTGTCTTGTCATGCCGGCTGTTTCCTACTACTGAGATGCTACTACCAATGCTACTTCACTCACAGCTGTGCACTGATTTGCTCTCTCTTGAGTTGGCTTAGCTCGGTTTATTCTCAGGCTCGCTCCGTGCTTGCTCACTCCATTCGTCCTTATGCTTCACTCTGTGCCGGCATGCACTTTGCTTCTTTTTTAGCGACTCCATGACGGAAAGGGACAAGACAGACGGGACTTTCAATGGATTCTGCTCGCTTCTTCTAGCTCCCTATTGATGAGGGAAAGCCTACGAATTACGACTTGGATTGAGCTTTTGACTTGTATGCTATTTCTTCTTGTAGCAATTGCCCTCTTGTGGCATTTAAAAAGAGAGGGGTGAAGGAACCTTTGCCGCTACTCAAATGCTATTAGATGCTAGGCTAGTGAGAAAAAGGTCTTGACAAATGAAAAGCGCTAAGCACGAATTCAAGACTTTGGCACGAACTCGAAGAAGCGCCGGCTACGCTTTTTGGCTGCTATGCTAATGAGACAGCGCTTCTCTTGTGACGCTCTGTGGCTCGTCACTACTGAGATGTGGTCTGAAGATGCTCTCTTGGTTAGCTATTCAAAGAGTGGAGATGCTACTACTTTCAGATGGTTGGCTCTGGTCGAGTCTGCGAGGCCTTCTTCTTCCCGCCAAAGCCGTGAGGCGTCTAGTAGTCTTTGCTATTCTCTCCTCAGTCCTTCCTTCTTAGCTGTCAGTAGCTTTCTTGCTAGCTCTGAGTATCCTAGTAGCAAGTGTATCCATTTTTCCTCTTGTTACTTCTATCTTTATCTAGTAGCCACTTTCGTCCACTCCTATCTCGTGGATATCAAATAATGAGGCCTGGAAGCAATTTCATGATGATGAATCAGGCACCTTCTTCTCTTTGATTTTCCAATTATTTCTTCAATTGAGAGAAAGAAAGAGAATAGTAGTAATTCTCTTATCCCATTCGGATAGATACCATCCTCATAATTATCCATGACTGTTTTTGTCTCTAGCATGACCACTTGATGAAATGTGGAGGAAAGTGGGGGAAATGGCCGATACTACTGGAAGGATTCCTCTTTGGCTGATAGGTACTGTAACTGGTATTCTTGTGATCGGTTTAATAGGTGTTTTCTTTTACGGTTCATATTCTGGGTTGGGTTCATCTCTCTAGTAATCGGATGAGCCGGATTGTAGACATGAAAAAGTAAGAACAAATAGGGCCCTTTCCGCTCTAATCAGACAAAGGAGGGTAAGGACCCGCTAAGTTCTTACTTTTTTTTATAACGAGACTTTGATCTATTCCATAACCTACAAATTGGTTAGTTATCCAGTCAGCATAATCAAAATATTATATTTGTTTTGTAGAAATGACAAAAAGGATCCTTTGCTCTGATGTTTCAAACCACTCTATTCTTTTGTTTCTTAATGATGTTTGTGAACAATTGAATCTAGCGGTTGATTCATAGTTCCTGCCCTTCCCCAAAAATATTAACTGGAAGCAAGAAGAAAGAACGAATCAATCGATTTTCTGGGTAATCCAATAGTTTATTATATGGGATGAGACATCCTGCAAATCATTTCTAGACTAAACTAATATAACCTTAATCAAAACTACTCTAAAAATCAAATCAAAACCCTGATCATATAATAAATAAGGATTTGGATATTCGTCAAAATCAAATCCGTCTTTCGCTTTTTTTTTGTTTGAATAATTTCTATAAGTTATAAGTTGAACAACTATTGAATAAGTGAAGAAATTCTATTTGCTCAATAAAATATTCCCCCAACATCCTTTCTTTCCCTTAGTTTGTCCACTACTTCTTATGAATCTAAACAAAGGAGTTCCGATAGACCCGGAAAAGAAGGAATAGTAATCTTTGATTATTAAATCAGGAAAAAAAATGATTATTATTTTGATACAAGAAAAAGGATTTTTCAAAGAGAAGCTTCTAGGAGGTATTCTTAGTCTTTCATACTGGGCCCGAGATCTTCTTTTGTTTCTTTGAATCGAACTCGTGAAAGTGCACAACTTTTTCACTTGTGTGATTTCTTTGTGAATTTGCTAAGGGAATTTCTCGCTTTCTCGATTCCTGGAAAACGTATGTTACCAAGTAGTCAGTATGCGCCCCTATTTAGCTATTGGGAAGGAGAAGCTCTCTGTCTTCCCAGCTTGGTACTTCGATAGAGGCATTTCTTCACTGAATACCTGGTCCTTCTAATCCAGCATTAGGCATACCCTTCCATAAGTAGTCTTAGTTCATTTCAGGGAGTACCTCTCTCTATGGCTAGTCTTCCACTCCGTGATGAATCAATCACTTATGGCACTGTGCACAGCGGGATCACTTCCCGGCTTATTACTAGCACACTGAAAGAGAGGAGAGAAGCTCCCGTTGCCAAGGCCATTCTTGTGAGATAAAAAGAAAAGTGTCTCGACGAGGATCTCTCTCTTCAAACAACGCTGTTGGGACTCGCTTTGAACGAGAGGGTTGGTGTGGCGGCTGCAGAAGCGAAACATTGAGTGGTGGGTAAAAAACGTAGCATATTGAACCTGGAATCTAACCTATCAACAGAAGCAACCGTGGCTGATTCATTTTCCATAGGGATCAAGATCGTACTCTCCTTCCTATCTTTGAAAGACAATGTTGGGTAATCCCCTCGAAGCATTCGAAAATCAGCTATCGGATAATCAGCTCTTGTTGAAGCTTTTGGTTGGGAAAGTCTTGATCAGTGAGAAGATCCGGCTCTTGAGCCTATTGAAAGGAGAATTCCTTCATAGCAATCAATAGTGCAGGTTGACAGGGATAGACAGAGAAGTCGCGACTTCGCTTTTTTCGGAATGCACTACTTCCTATGCTCTAAACGCATATCTGGATTGGCTTTCTTTTCTTCTTTTTATAATCAGAGGTGCACAGAGCCTTATAGCCTCCGCTCTGTAAGCGGATGCTTTTCACATCTTTACCCGCCTCTATGGAGCAGCCTACCTACCTTTACATATGACTTTTTCTTTGTTCGGTCTGCTGACATTCATTCGACCTAAGCATGTAAGGAGCACTTCTTTGGGGCTTCGCAGATTTCATAGTTTCATCGAGGGAGTTTGGAGTTGGGCTAAGTATGAAGCTGGACTGGGCCATCTTAGGAAGCGGGCCTTTTCAAAAGGTAGGAGGCTGGGGAAGGCAATAACGGTTTGAATCTTTCTTTGTAGAGTTGTTGGTCCGGTCAATCGAAGGTAGTACTCTTATACAAGTTTCAGTTTAGCCTTTCCCGAAAATAAATCACTCTAAGCCTACGATAGGCATATACTGATTCTCGTCATGGATGGATGAAAGACCTCTTCTCACTCCGATCCGCATCGACCCGAATCTCAAGCACCCCAAACTCCTTATCCCCTTGCAGGCGAATCCTGGTATCTTTCATAGGCCGATCTCCGCGTAGGAAGAATCGGGTAGGTCTTGAAGAGCCTCGCCTCTTCAGAAGCACGGATTGAGTTCCCTACTCTTTATATCTGCTCCGTTCGTTCATCGTTCCTTCCCGCCCCGTTGAAATAGAAGCTTTCGTTGACTCCGTTCGAAAGATTTTGGGCCTGCTCAGATCAGATGGTTGGTCTTGCCCCGCACCAACTCTCTCGGAATCTTGGATTGAATAGATAGGAAGACCTTGATTCCCCGTCCCTCTTTTGTCCATTCGCCCCTAAGGAACGAAGTCACTCGACCACCGGGAGAGGAACTCACCGACCTTTCAAAAAAGAAAGAAAGCACCTCGCCTCGTATGTTCAGTCTCGCTACATCCCTCCTCTTACATACGACAAAGCCTATTTCCAAAACTTCTCTCACTCGAGTATTTCACTCCTCACTGTTTTGAAAAGAAAGTCAATGGCCCGGAAAAGACGAATCTAACTTGTTCTTGTTTAAGTAAGCTGGCTTACGAAGGGGATTTGATTCAAGTCCAATAATAGCTACCGCTTGAAAGGGAGGATCAAGAAGAGTAAGATAGAAGCGAAGAAACCAACACCAATAGTATGATACTCGTTCCAAGTCTTCCACTCGCTGGCTCAAGGGCAAAGGGATCTTTCCTAACGAACTCGCTAGCAACTGGCTCGAGAGGAGATGTACTTGAGGAAAGGCTAGATTCCAGGGTAAGGTCAAAGGCTTGCTTGCAGGTGACCAACGGAAGCGACCTTAGGGAGAGGAACGTATGGCTTGCATCTGAGGAAATAGAAAGATATTGTCGGAAAGGCGGCTAATCCCTTGCTTGCTACTCTCACTTGCCTTCAGGATCTTGTTACATTGTCTACTAAGTCCAAAAGGAAGGAAAGAAGAATAAAATAAGGATATGAGATAAACCTAAGGGGCGTATTCCCTCAATACTGCTCCTGTCCTAACGCCTGATACTGCTAACAGATACACTACTTCTGCTTCAAGTCCTAGCTAACTATAAGAGAGGGTAAGGATTGATGTAACTATCTCTTATGCTCGCCATTAGGATACTATACTCGCTTCCATTATATTGACTCGCTACAAGTATTCCATCTTTGTACTCGTTTCAAGTATTTCACTCGTTTATTCCGCATCGCTGGCTAAGAACTCACTTCCTTCCTCGCTTGATGACTGGCAGGAGAGATGAGAGAAGAAGAGAGTAAAGATAACGAGATGTGAGAAGTAGGTATTCCCTAACTTTGTTGCTGGCTAACAGGACTAGAGCGTTATTGGATTATCCCACTTAGGAAACGGGCTGGCATAAGAGGAGAGAAGAGAGTAGATCGGGGATAGGCTGGCATCCCTAGCTACCTGGCTGACTTGCGAATGAACGGCATTCGTCAGACTTGAGCAGTAGGTGTTTCGACTCGGTCAGCAGTCTTGATGAAGATTTACTTCAGCCAAAGAGAATTAATTGACTTCGGGCTCGCACCCTATGTGCTCGATCCGATCCATCCGATCAACGAAAATCAATCCTGAAATAACATAATAATAGAAATCGTTCAGTACGCTAATCTTGACAGTTTCCATTTTCGATTGAGTGCCGCGGCGGGCCCAGTGAGCTCTCCAATAGTGCACCGAAACGGGGCCGGAGAGACGGTAAACCTTAGATCGGCTAAGATCGAATTGAACTGTCTTTGATTGAGCGAATCCTGCCCGATTTTGATTTCCGTCCCCGCGGGATCAATTGACTTTTATCGAGTATCCAGCGTCGTAGCGCGTCTCTTTATATAGAGTCGTTCCTTCCAGAGGAGTAGTCTCTTTAAAGTTAGTGAAGTTAAACTCTGGACGGGGAAGAAGCCTGACTTAAATAAAGATGAAGCAGGGCACCGATCCATCTTCCTTCTATATATGAATATAGCATCCTATATCTAAGCTCTAACTCTACTTGATTTTGGATGACCAAAATAAGGAAGAGCGCTTCTGATCGTACTTCTTTCAAGGGAGTCTCTTTCTGTCTCCTTCGGGCTCTCCTCACTGGTATCCGTGACCTAATAATGGATTAAGGGATACATAGTTTCAGCAGCTTTGTGAGCGCTTTCGTCTTAGTTGACCTGTCTGTGTCGTTACAGACATCTGATCGTCTTAGAGGCAGATCTGACCGTGTTTATTCTATTGTGGGATGTCCAAAGTCTCGTCGTTGGAAACGACCGACATTGGTTGCTTGCACACTCTCCGACTGGCATATTACCTTAAGCAGTGAAGTTGTGGTTAGCATTTCCTTCAAAGGGAAGATGAAGTTGTTATCAGCTCGGTATGTTGAGGCACTATCTTCGTCAACCCGAAGGATTTCGATGAATTCGAGATAGATAGGTTGCGAGTTAAGGCTATTGATACCTGTGCTAGCAATAGATTGGTAGCAATGTTGAAAAAGACTATGAGGAGTCACCTTTTGATTATCATATAGTGGTAATAGCTAACAAGTTTTTTTTCCTTCTGCGAGGCCTCTGGTAGGGAAGAATTCGTCACATGTGTAAACTAATTCAGGATCTTATATATCCCTTATACGTTCCTATTTAGGACCTCGTTACTGGCGCGAATGGGTTAATGGGCGAGTGGCCGATAGTTCAACTCGGCGATTGGATGATCCAGACAACTTGGTGCTGCTAGGGCGGAAAGTCTGAGACGCAATGGCAGAAGCTACTCTCCTTATTCCTCCATCCGTGGTAGGGGCAGCTCGCTCAATCAATCCTTTTTCCGTAGCTTCTGACTTTATCCATTCATCCGACCAACACAAAATCCTTCTCGCTTTGATGGTCGTTCTTCCAACCGCCTGATGCCCGGCCTCAACGTATTGCTTGATGTCCGCATTCAGTCTTCCCAACTGACAATAGCAAGTGCAGCAGGTCTATCTCTCCTTGGCGGGAAAGGTGAAAGTCCTTATGTCTGGCGGATTTGACCGATCATTCTATTCGCTGAATTTGGGGCCACAAATGGTTTTAAGAATGCTGCCCTCTTTTTCCTCCCTCTGTGTCTAATTCCTTCTCTTCGACCTGAAGTTCAGTTCTTTATTCGGGTTCGGTGGTTCATCCTTATTTTAGAGATGAGATTAGAGAATGAGTAAAGTCAGACTGCTCAGTAACCAAAGGAAAGGTCGTCGCAAAATCGAATAGATTCCAGAGTCTTCTTTTTCGGCTGAGGAAGGGTAGCACGCCAGGTGCTTCGGTCGGCTTACTTAGACAGATAGAAAGCGGCAGGCGAACCCTGACTTGTTAACAAAAAGCTTTCTCCGACTTCTTGGATCGACTGGTTCACTGGGCTTGGCTTCATGTGCAGCTGCTTCTCGAACAGTAAGATCGGATTCTCGGCTTCTAATGCCAGGGTCTAATCAGTCCGTTTCTAAATTGACAGTAAATCCTCCTATTCTGTTGATTAACTGTGCCATCCTCCTATAGAAATTCCTTTTTCATAAGGGGCGTAGTACTTCCTGCTTTCAGTTACGGATTGAACCTATTTGCCCATTCATTCCTTCCTCCCTTTGCTCCTTCTCTGTGACAGCCTTTTCTGAAGCCTATTCAAATTCGATAGCAACTCCTTCTTTTCCGAGTTGGCCTGCAGCCTCTTGGTAGATAGGGCACTCCCCTTTCTTAGTGCGGGATCTACTTTCTTCCCATGACTTAATATGCTACCCGAGTTAGTCAATATCTCCATAGGGAGATCTCCCGTCAGTAGGATCAGATTGAATCTAAATCACGTTCTTTGCAAGATCGGTCTGGTCTGCAAAGTGTTTTGAAAGTACTTATCTGGTGGATGGCTAACGCGCCTTGTATCATCTAACGGTAACCTCGAAAGAGTAAGCTTTCGGCTTTCATTTCTAGGTGAGGCCCTCCAGAAGGACTCTGTGAATATTGTTCCTACTCTTGGAGGGGAGGAAGGCTGAGGAACGATGGCTGGAAGTAATCCTAATGCTATGATTTCAGACCATGCTTTGGGCGCTTCCGACTGTCTTAGTGCTTTTGAAGTATCCATCGAAATTCCCATATACCAGCTGAAGTTGCACTACAAGGGCTTCTGTTGAAATCCAACGGATGCAGGGGATTCCATCTAACATAGAAGGAGAGCATCATAGGGACTAGTCATCGTAAGACTAATGCTCTTTGGCTCAAATAGAGATAAGACCGAAAGAGGCTTCACTGTGCTTACCTTATGTCCACATCATTGGCCAGTGAGAGGGCTTTAACGATTTGGATCATTCTACCATCAAGCTGCTAGTTCTTTTTATAAGGCACAAGCTGGATCAATTCTCCTGCTCAGGTAGCCTACTATAGTCGTCTAAGTAGGTGAAGAGCTTTTAGTAGTTACTTCTTAGGTTAGGCGAACAGATAGCAATAGTTATTAATTGAGTACTGAATACCGAAAGCTATTTTGCCATTACCTCCGAAGGAAGAAGGGGACAGAAGTACGATAGCATTCCAACTGGCTAGCGATGAGGGGAAAAGTCGCCCAATGGTTGGTCCGCAACACGCCACCTACACGACTCACTACATAGGTATAGGAAAAGCAGGAGAATCCGCTTCCATAGTCTTACAACTAAGCTCAAAGCTCTACAACTCGCTCCAGAGTCTATCAACTCAGCGATTCGCATACCAGAGTCTGACAACTACTTTTAAAAAGGTATTCATATTGCTTAGTTGATAAACTACGAGGAAGGCAATACTGCTTACTTCCATGCTCAAGCTCTCATTGGCAGAAAGAAGAGTAAGATCACCTCTCTGAAAAATGGTGATGGGGAATGGATCTCTGAACCTCATGCCGACGAATTCTTCCTTATCTAAGATTTTCAAGCCCTGTACTCTGCTCCGCCCACAAAGCAATTATCAGCCACAGTTTAGCTTCCCTCCTATCCCCGCGATATTATGGCACTCTGGAGCTCTATCACGAATGAGGAAATCAAAAAATGCAATGTTCAGTATCGGGCAATTCAAGGCACCTGGGCCTGATGGGTTCAAATCTCTTTTCTTTCAAGGCAATTGAGATGTGGTGGGACCAGTAATTATCAGCACAGTCAAAGACATCTTCTGTTCTGGTAAGATCCCTCACTGTCTCAATGACACTTTTATTGTATTAATTCCTAAATGGTTTACTCCGGAGACCATTAATCATCTGAGACCCCTCAGCTTATGTAATGTAGTATATAATCTTCTGTCTAAAAAGAGAGTATTGTAAACAGAATTAGGCCTCTGCTATCATCTATTATAAGCCCGAATCAGTGTAGTTTCGTTCCTGGACGTCAAATTACTGACAACATTGTTGTAGTGCAAGAGATGATAGATAGTAAAAAGAAGGGAAGAAGGGGAGCTATGGCTTGGAAAATGGATTTGGGGAAGGCCTACGACAAAATGAGTTGGGAGTTTATTCGAGCTACTCTGATTGAACTGGGTTTTTGAAGCTTAAAGGTGAATCTAATTATGGATTCTATCTAATGTCCTACCCTCTCTCTTCTCTGGAGTGGGGAGAAAAGAGAATCTTTTAAGCCAACTCTTGGGTTGCGTTAAGGATCTTTTAAAGCCCTACCTTTTTGTTCTTGGCATGGAGCGTCTATCTCACATGATTGATCAGTGCGGCACGTCCATGACAAAGAATGGAAAGCAGTTAAACCCAGCAGAAGTGGCCCTTAGTTTAAAAATGTTGTAATTCAAATACCTTAGCGCAAACACTAAGACTACCGCTCCTTCATTTCACACCTATTTTTTGCTGACGATCTCATATTGTTCTCTCAAGCATCTAAAGAGTGAGCCCGAGTCATTATGAACTGCCTGAAGGAATTCAGTGAGTGCTCAGGTCAGACCATTAACCTCAACAAATCCAAGATCCATTTCTCTGCAAATATGTCAAGGCAAAATTTGCCATTAATGAACAAACTAGAATCCCTCAGACCGCGGATCTTGGCTGATATCTAGGAGTTCCTCTCAAGCATGGGAAAATCTCTAAAGCCAGGCGTTAAGCCTATCCTTGACAAGGCGAAAGGTAAACTTGCAAGTTGGAAATGCAATCCCCTCTCAGTGGCAGGCAGAGAAAGCTTCATTCAATCTCCTTCCTCTGCTCTTCCTGTATACAGGATGCTTTCCTCAAGGGTTCCAATCAGTGTGTGTGATGAAATTGATAAGCTGAATAGGGCTTTTCCTTGGTATGGAAATCGCTTAGTTTCTAAACTATGCAAGGGATAGGAAAGAAAGGATGGCTTTGGCTCATGAGGATAATTAATGAGATTGAGAGATATGACTAAGTCTTTGGAGGCAATGTGCTCCGTTGACATGGCAAAAGCTTATGATAGAATGGAATGGGGAAGAGTCATCAACATTTAGACCTAGCCGGGCTTTGAGGCAAGGAGAGCGACTTTAGCCTTAGACCTTTTTTGAGGTTAAGAATGGTAAAGGTTGCCCAAGTCATTCAGTCCTAAGCTGAAAGCTAAGTCTGGAAAGGGGTGAAGGCATTTCGTTAACACTCACCCAAAAATCAGCCACTTATTCTTTCTTTGCTGATGACCAAGTCCTATCCTATTCAATTTTCCCAAGCCAGCCTCAGTCAAGCTGCTGTGCTCACACAAATGCCTTTAAGTAGGACCTGCTCAGGCCAAAGAAGAAAGAAAGGCTGAGGAAGATAGAAGGGCTTACTTAAAAGAGTAGACTCAAGACTTGCTAATGAATTATGGGTCAAAGTCCTCAAGGCAAAATCTTTATCGAATTCTACCTTCATGTTAAGACCTTTGGTCATAGAATATCTCGGCGTCCCCGCTTTCTATCTCCCATTCACATCAGTAATCCCAGGAATCCTGAATAAGGGTTGAATACCATATCCTATTACTTAACGAACTCGTATAAGTAAAATAAATAATGAATACTATTCAAACTGAAAACTATAAGGACTTCCAGGCATAAAAGTCCGGCACCAGGGGTATCATGTATCTCATTACTAGGCTTCCCCGCCCTAACATGAAAAGTGAACGTGTACATAAGTAGGGGGTATATATGCAGTTTGAAGCCCCTATAGCCTGTTCAGTTCCATCTCGTTCAATTCCTTTTGGCTTCCTGTTTCATTCTTCCTTCTCGCGAGTTCAAGCTAGGGTGAAAGAGCAAGATCATAGGGAGCACACTGAATCTGTGAGTTCCCCCACTATTCTTTCCAAAGTAGAATATTTCCGTTCATCAAGAACATGCAATTCAATTGCAGAAATAAATAAATCTTTTCCTTCTGCTTCTCCTTTCTGCAATAGTATATCTTTACCTTGGAGAGCTATATAAGTACATCTCTTTCCTTTCTTTGCCCCTCGCTCGGGAGAGGGTTTCTCCGCTCTGGTTCACCACCTCATATTGAATAAGCTCCTTAAATTGTCCCCTATTTGATTTTCACTATAGATTGTGTGTATATGGCGGAATACTAGCATATGCTTCCTATCCTGAAAGGAATAAAGTTGATGAAAAAGTATCAAGTCAGCTTCCTGCAAGTAGCAAGTTCAATTCGATCAGTTAAGTAGCAGGATAATCAATAGCCTACTATATAATCTCCCTAAAGAGAGCCAGTTGGAGAAAAAAGGTAAACCCATCCTGCTCCATCCCTTCTGCCAGCCTACATGCCTTCTCCTGATCCTAGTTCCCAGCCTTCCCATAGCTACTACTTTCCTTCTTCCCTTGCGATTGTTGGAGTGCTTTTAGAATACTATATAATTGCGGCATTTCTTTGGTCTCCATAAGCGGTGGTTGCCTATCCCATTGGAATATTATTTGCCTATGGATGAGTAGTAGAAAACTATGCATAAGTAGTAGTTGCCGATGGATAAGACATTCTTAAAGTGTGCACTGCACCCCATTGAAAGAGTCCAAAGATAGGCTTTTTCATCTATTTGAAAAAATCTCTCCTGATTAGAGAGAGAAAGAGGTCATTGCGGTTCCAATCTCCCCACGATCAAAACGAGCGTAACGAGCCATCATTCCTTAACTTACTAGCCAACTAACGATCTGAAGGGCTATTCTATTCCTATTCTCCTACCATTCCTCCCCTCTCTCTGGCAATGAATCCTCTGAGACTGAATACTTTCTATTTTTCAATTAGATTGGCCCCTTCTTTGCCTCCTCCAAACCGGGGATATATTCATTAAACCTGCCAGCCAACCAAAGAACCGGAACCGATACAGTCGACGGTCAAGGTACCGAGACAGTCATTAAAGCAGTAAGAGTCGAACCGACCGGAGAGAGATTGCTTCCATCACAGACCAGAGAAGGTCACCAGCCTCAAAGCCGATAAGACCTGCCAGACGCAACAGCAACAAAAACTCAATGGCACTTTCAAAGAAGCCCTTGAAAACGACGCCCTTCTTATCTACGCTATTTAGCCCGACTCCTTCGACCGCTTCGTTGCCCTTAACGGCTGCGTCGACTCGTTGAATACCCGAGTTTGCCCTAGATCAGTCCTATACTAGGTCACAATCAACCCATAACTTTTAATAAAAGACAAAGATCGAAGTCGAGAAGCTCATCGCTCATGCTTCCAACCCGTGCTTTCAACCCCGGAAAGACTTCGCTGACACACACAATATCTTCGCCACCCTCCCGACTCGCGATCCCCAATGTTTCCTCACTTCGGTAAGTTACAAGGATGAATGCAAATAGCAAGGCGCTATGCTGCGTGAAGTGAGACTGGCTGCCCTAAGTTAAGTGCTTCCTTATTAATTAATGATCTTGCTCAGTAGGAGGGCTTTTCCCCTCTTTCAGAATGTCGCGAGAGGGTTTCCCCCTTCTGTGCAGCCTGATTCTATCTCTGGAAATGAGGGTGCCCTCGATTGACATTTATCATCGAATAAGGAATCCTTCCATGGATGAGAAGGTTGAGTTACAGACTCCGTTGGCTTTCGCAAGGAAGCATCTCGAAAGTTCCGCAATCTATGGTTGATGCCTCGCTCGAACTCTATCCCATTCCCTACTTAAATTCGTCCGAGCGGCCCCTCTAGGATGCGGGAAGGAAGAAGGATTTCTTTCTACCATTAAAACACAATAGTGAACCAAGCAGTAGCCAAGAACAAAGGAGCAAGCCAAGCAAGGAAAGCTAACAAGGCTGACGCGCGCTCCCGCCCCACACAGCTCACAGGCACTACCTGCCCTTCTTGCATTTGTTTTCTTTCAACTGGACGCGAAAACTCCCCTCCCCTTGAATCCCATCCCCTACTCGATGCTGAAGCTACTCTGCCTTTCGGAACCCAAAAAGAAACCCGGGCGCTTGGGAAGCTATGCAAAACCAGAATAAAGGAATCCGCTTTCCATCTTTGAGCGAAAGAGAAAGAGATCGCCCATCCGGGTAATCCAAATGTTGTACGGATAATAGTAAGTGGTCTGTCTTCCTTAAGCGAAACTCTAATGCTCCTGCTTCGGAATTAACTTAAGCTCCGGTGGCGGAACCGGTTGAAATGGAATCATTCCTCCTGTAACCAAAATGGTACCTCGAAGACCTGGAAGCACACATTCAACCGGAACATCCACTGATCGATAAGACCTCCCAACAACCCATAGAATACGCCTTGAAATCGGCTTAGAACTCAAACCGCCCCCATTAGACACTCGGTAAACGGCCTACAACAAAAGAAAAGCTGTCAGTAGAAATTGAAATAACACGCCACTTAGACCTGCAACGATACATAGAATGGCTTTTTTTTAGAGTGACGTCGAAAATCAGGGAATTCTACGAGGTAGGAACGAATTGGAAGAACGCGCGAGGAATAGAGCTGCTGACCTTCGCAAACTCCTAGATTAGATTTGTACTGATTCTATCCAAATAAAGAGAACTGGAAAGGGGAGCGATGAACTGAACCCCAGGCCCGGGCTCGTGAGTATCCCAACCAGAAGCGAGGCTGGGATACTCGCGAGTATGGCGCTCTTTCGAGGGGAAGGGCGGGGAGAAGGAAAGGTTGGCTTTGATTCCAGATGTCTTCGTAATAGAAGGAAAAGTCCCTTGCTTAAGCCACAGGGCTAGATCGGGCTCAACTCAAATACCAGATATCAAGATCCAAGGCATACCTGACTCCCGAAGGGAAGGAAAAAGAATGCCCTCTCCAACTAAAAATGGGACTTAGATTGAAAGGGGTTCAAGCCTTCCATACGGAGATCTAGCCATAAAAGGCTAATTTTCCATGGTTCTTTTTGGCTCTTCATGAAAGATTGTTGGTAAGCCTACCATAAGACTGACAAGAAAGTCCCAGGCGCACCTGAAGAGTTCTAACGAACCACCCCTATAAACTTGGTTGGCGTGCCTGCTTTTTTCCACCTTACTCATATGTCATATGGTTGTATTAATTGCTTGCCCCGCTCCCTAAGTATGGTTTTCGAAGCTCTCGAAATCATTCCGAAGTGTCGGGTTGAATTTCCACTTGGGTCAGGGATAAGCATCTGAGACTCTGACTTAAGCGCCAGGTCTGGCCTAGTCTACTTGAAAGAAAGGTTGGAGGAACCCTTGTCCCAGTTCTTCTATTCCTACTCTGTATCCTTCTTTATATTAACTCCCAAGGTCGATGGGTCTCATAGCAAACCAGTCCGCTTGGGAGTAAGAATCTTTTCTCTGGGTTATGGCCTGTCAGGCCTCGTTTTACCCTATCTCGAATGCTTCTCGGTTCCACCCCATCCACACCACGCCCTTGTTCCTCCCGCGTCAGCTTGCTTAGCTGTCCTCCGCCGACGGATTCACCACCCTACTCGTTTGTTTAGCAGAACAAATAAGACGTCTTTTCAACCGAAATCAAGGATTTCAATTACGTTGATGAGCTGGCGCAATGGCTGCTTTGTATTAGTATTTTGGTACACAGTTAGTCGGTACGGAGTAGTGGCTGCCAAAAAAAAAGGACCTCCTGGAGTTCTATTGATAGATTTTCCGACTGGAAATTCCAATTGTTTGAATGCTGTTCCTTTTGGTTTTCATCTTCGGCTCTCATCTAATTACATAGATGAGCATGGTACGTAATATCAGAGCGCAACATCTGCTCTTTCGAAGTGGTCTTTTTGCGCCCTATAAAAGAGCTTACTTAAGCTTTCGCTTTCGTTAGAAACCGGTGGGCGAGATAAGAAACTAACTAGCCATATACACCAAACACGCTAGCCACAGCAAGACCAACAGCTTTATGCGCAGAGGAAAACCAGTGAGAGCGGAGATATAGGCTATGAAAGAAGGTAACGATGGAACAGGAATCTCCAACTCAATAATCATCGAGAAAGGCATTTATTTTAGCAGCCTGTCAAAAGCCTTTCTAAAGCTTTGAAGGTCTCCCATTCGACATAAATCCAAAATGTCAATTTGGATTTTCAAAAGAGTTTTGGGGAGAACAGAGGGAATCTACTCTCATCAGGGGAGTACTCAGGTTCAAATCCTGGGTGATCTCAATGGTGTGTATTGTCAGTCCCGGTAGAGAACTGATCGAGATGTTGAAGGCCCAGGGTGCCCTCAACACGTAGCCCATAGCCTTGCGCGGGGCGTTGTCGGCCGGTAGCCTGTATCAACGTAAGATCCCCCCTACCCGACTGATGACCGATAGCATCACGTACTTATACGCAAAGCAGCACTTTGCGCGCGAGAACATAGATTGAAAAACTGGAGGGCCCAGTGAGCCCACTGCAATGGCACCGAAATGGGGTCTGTGGGACGAGAAGAACCCTACACCAGCGGAGATCCTTTCGTGCACACGGCGTACCGAAAGCCATTAGCAACTTTGTGACGGGGGCGACCATGGATTAACTAACAAGATTAAATAGCTATCATAAAAAAGCATGAATAGAACGTCTAACGCTTAAAAAACCCGTGTTTTTCGCCTAAAATTAGCTAGTTTAGCGCGATAGAAGCCCTAAACTAGCTAAGCTAAGTACGTATGCAATAGCGCGGGAAGAGCCCCTACCCTTTAGTTTGAAACTAGCTCTGAATCAAAGAAGCTAGCATAGCGAAAATATGCTCGACATTATTAAATATTATTATACAATATGCTCAACCATTTCTCAAGACTAGACTATATAACTAATCAATGCTACACTCACTGGTAACGAACAGCAGGAATCGCATACAAAAGTGACAATAAGTATGTCAATCCACCGGTGAAGATAAAGGCACATCCTGAGAAAGAAACTCAAAAATGCTCGACGAAGGGCCATAGAAGTGCGCTTTAAAAGCGCATTAATCAGGCTGTGAAGTGAAGGTCACAGGGGCTATGAGACCCGATTAAGCGTAGGAATTAGTGCTTCCAGCCCTAGAAAAAGCAAAAATAGGAAAGTTATCCCACATGTTATGATGTGAAGGCATTCAAGCCAAACTCATGGCTAAGGCGATCCATGAATCTGGGAAGGAAGAGGTGGATTCTTTGATTTCCGAGTATTCACTCCTAGATGAATTGCTTGCCTTATAGCGCTTCTATTCCCGTTTTGTTTTACGAAGCTAGGGAAGGTCTGTCTTCCTTGAAGTCTTTAGTGCAAGTTTGAATACGAAAGAAAGCTTTCAAGAGTGACTGTTGCTAAATAGAGGGAATGAGTTTGAGATTCTTGATCTCGATGAAACTACAAGCAACTAGTTCAATTCAAAAGCGAGATTGCCACTCACCTCAATGCATACTCATTCTGTATCTCGAATACGATTTCCCCTTTGCTTCTTTACAGTATACAGTACGAAAATCGTATGCTTTTGGCGCTGCGCTATCGAAGAGCAACGAGGTGTGTAGCTACTTGGTTATTGCATTACTTATCACTTCAAGTTTCCAGCTGCGGCTAATTGGCCTTCAATAGAAGGTTCATTGACTGAAAGGGTGAATTGCCTTATTTTAGAACTCAAAAGTGAGGGAATTTTGCTTCATTAAGGAAAGCATAGTCGCTAACTTCACAAGACACTTTTTAGAAAGAAGGTTTAGAAAGCACCGTGCAGTCTCGAAAGATTCATTCATGCCGGCAAGTTCCTGAACTTTGCTCCCTGCCTTCTTAGGAGTGCCCTATTGCTCTATAGAATGAAGGTACTCAGGGTAGTGTCGAATCTCTTCCTTCCCTACCTCCCTAAAAAACCAAAGCCCCAAAGCAAGACTTTTGCTTTCTCAAACAATTCACATTGCCTGCAAGAGATAGCTTGACTTCACTCTTTGTAGGAGCTGATTGATCCTTTTCTTATGTTCATTTATAATGATAAAAAAAAAGTAAAGAGATGAAACATATTTTAGCGCAGTTGTTATTTATTATTATTATAATAAGCTATTGGGAGAACTTTCTTCTTATTCTTATATGGGATGGGATTGTTCGCTAAACAGATAACTAAGGCGATCTTCTTTCTTCTCTCTTTTATCGATCTGCCTGTGCGTATAGCAATGTTCGAAATCGCTTCTGTGTGGTTCATTCTAAGTAGCTTAAAAGGCATAACAAGCAAGTCAGCTGCTTCGGTACGCAAGCCTGCTAGCAAGCATTCTCGATGGAAGCATGAAAGAGAATTCGATTCAATGAGGTTGAATAAGAGAAGAAAAAGGAAGTAGTGCATTCCTCCAGCATGCTTTATTCATTCCTTATGGAGTGCACTAGACCCCAGCGAGGGTCGTAGGCGGGACGTAGCCATTCGCCTTCACGAAGAGGATAGTGCTTTCAGACGGGTTTTTCTATTGTGCCCAGAATTCTGACAAGGGAAAGCGGCCAGTCGGGATCACTATTCCTGAAAAGAAGCCCTAACGAAAAAAACCCGTCTTCGGCGAAGGAGAGGAAGAACCGAAGCGGCCAAAGGAAACCCGTCGAGGAGAAAAAGAAGAACAAGAAAGATTCTATCCGAAAGGATAAAGTTAGTAAAATCATCAATGATGCTATGAAGAACGGCCTACAACTCCCGGAATGCAAGAGGCCCGATGAGGCGGACAAGACTGATGATCCAAACTACTGCCCCTACCATCGCATTCGTCGGCCACCCCATCCATAGAGGACTGTTGGGTCTTCGACGGATTGGGTAGAAAATAAGTAAAAGGATGGCGAGATCACGCTATCCTAAAAGGTGCTGGTTACGACTCCTACGGAAGAAGCGAATGTAGCTCAGGCAGTTCCCGCCGATGAATTATTCTGGGGAGAAGAACCCTACCCGACTTCTGACGTAGACTGTCCAACCTCTTCCTTATTGCCCATGCCCGATTGGGCTACCTCTTATTTACCGCTTAGCTAATTTACCGCTGGAACTTGGAATGATTGGTCCTATCTCTTTACTGCTTGCCCCGCTTGCGAACCCTGACACGATGCTGCTTGCTGATCTCAAGCTGACTCTGCTCACACGCATTCCTATTAGTTAGCCTTAGTTTGCTGCTTGCCTGGTCGCACTAAAACTATAGCATTTGTCTGCTCACAGGCTAGCCTCCGATCGATTTCCTACCTTCGCCGTCTTAGCCAGCCTCTATCCCCTTTAAAATATTCCGTGGGCGACCCGTTGATAAGGATGGCAAAGGCGGGGGTAGTTATTCACATTTTCATCAAAAATGGGAGATATTATTTAAGCCCTTAATTTTCAGTTAGTTCTAAGGTGCTATCCACGAACTCCCAATCAACAAGTTTCAATCAACTAAATAGATTGAAACTTGTTGATCATACGCTCTGCGCATGTCAAGTTTTGCTGCAATGAGACCTTGAGTTATCCATAGAGTGAAGAATTTCCTGTGCGTTCAGTATATTATCAGCAATATGGTGATCTTTCATGAAACCTGACTGCTCAGGAGATATCAACCTGGGGAGCACAGTCCTTAGTCTATTTGCAAGGATCTTAGCAACAATTTGTTAGATGGTGTTGCAAAGACTAATCGGCCTGTACTCCTTAGGTTCAGTAGGCTTGGTTTAGGCACAAGTGTAATGTAATATGGGTCCGGTTCCAAGAGCTAGGGATGGTACCTGTATTAAAAAATGTTGGACCGCCTTGCACACATCTTGTCCTACAATGGATGGACCAGAATCTCTTATAGAACATGGCCTTAAAATCATCAGGCCCTGGAGCTTTATCCGACTCCATCTCAAAGACGACACCTTAGATTTCATCTTCCAGAACTGGGCCTTACAGCCTTTGGTTGTCTTCGTCCGTAATCCTTGCTATATATTGTGAGAGATCCGGCGCATCAGAGAGAGCGGGGGCCTTCCTCATTTCTTTGAAGTAGTCAATACAAACTTCTCTTCTTTCTTTCAGATCTTCTGTTTCTTCTCCGTTAGGCTTCTTAATAGACCATATGCGATTTCTAGCTCTGCGTAGCATGGTGGCAGCGTGGAAGAAACGCGTGTTGGCGTTCCCTTCCCTTAACCAGCTCACCCTCGATCTCTGCTTCCAGTATAGCTCTTGTTGATGCCAAAGTGCAAGTATTTTTGCCCTTCATTTCTAAGTGTTGCTGATCATTGAGGCCTCCGTCCGATTCCAATCTTTGGAGCTCACCAAGTCTTCCTTCTATCTCATCTATCCTTCTATAGATAGATGTTTCCCACCAACTCACTTTTCCATCTGAGAAGTTTTTGGTCTCCTCTAGCTTTCTGTGAATCTGCAGCCCTGGAGAACCTTGTGTGGCCCTCATCCAAGCCCGATATATGACCCCATCAATCTGTTGATAGTCAAGCCAATGCCGCTCGAATCTAAAAGGGCTCTGGTTGGGCATAGGACTACGATCAGTAGTAAGTAAGATGGGACAGTGATCAGAGGCAATTCTGGGGAGGTGATATACCCTTTCAAAAATCTTTATACTGTAATTTCCACTCGAAGTGGAAGAAGGCTCTATCCAGGCGTTCCATAACTAGGTCTGCTACTCTTCTATTATTTGTCCATGTAAATGTGTTTCCAATAAACCCAGCGGCCATTTCGATCTACACAAACAAACAAGCTTGGAATTCCATAGTACTGGTATCTGCCCGGAACGGAAGACCACCCCTTTTTTCTGTTGCATCTAAAATACAGTGAAAATCCCCCATCACTAACATCGGCATCCCCATACCTGCCATGTCATCTATCTCTGCCCAAAAGTCTATTCTCTCGCGGTAGTCAGTACTCGCGTAAACCGCAGAGAAGATCCAAGTAGGAGCACCATAGGTGGTGATAGCTCCATGAACGGCCAGCGGGGAGCTAGCAATGAAATCGATCCGAACAACCGCTACTTCCACAACGTTTCTGTGTGCCAATCCCGCTCCAGATCCTGTGATTGCGAGATCGAAGCAAGCTTCCCTGCTTTCTGTCTCTGATTCAGAGAAGTCTTCGGGTCGTCGTGTGAAGCAAAGATAGTCAACTACCACATCTGCTGGTTCAACTGCTTTTGCCGTTAAAGGAATCGAGAAGTAACATGAGCCTCCTGAATGGCGACCTCTCCCACAGCGCTCTCTAAGAGGATTTGTTGGTCCTTCAAGAAAGGCACAGAGTCTCTTATTTAGAAACGAGAGCTACGCCCTTCCGTCGCCCTTATTTCGGCCTTCACGTCCTCCAATCTCTTCTCCCTGCCCTCTTTGATTTCCTGAACTCCAACGAACACTGAAGGGATGTAAGAGCTTCTTCTATGGAAAGATGTTCTTCTTCTTTCATTTTCAGTCACGACTGGAATTTCCGTCGTAGAACCCCCTCACGGCTCAATTTGGAAAAGCGCTCATAATCAACTACAAGATCCAACAATTCTTTGGCAAATGTGGCCCAATCTTCCAGATCGAGGCCCCCCCGATAAGGTCTCTGGAGATACTTTGACAAGCGCTCAAAAGGCTCTCTCGGGACGGAATCTCCACACCGCGCCAGACGCTATCCAGATATCCTCGGATTAGACCAAGCATAAGGTCTATGAGGATCCGGATCCCAAGAAGGAGCATAACTATCAGGAATTTCCAAGTTCCAGCCTCCAGCAGGGGCCACGTCGTCAAGATCGCTGCCCGAGAAGCTATATTCTGACAAATCAGAAGAGCTTTCCTCATCTTTCAGAACCTCAGCGCAAGAATAAGGAACAGGGTCCTTTTGCCGAGAAGAACTGGCAACGTTATTCCCCATTGGAGTCACTTCCGCATTTCCCGGATCAGCCACATATTGAAGAGCAATTTCTTCAGCAACAATACCAGCGGATGATACAGCTTCAGCTGGCGCAGCATGAGAATATAGAGATTGATCTTCAAGAACCTTGTAGGTCTGACCTATCTCCACCGACGGAAGATCAACATCACCTTGAGGACCTACCCCAGTTATCTCTTCAACCGGATCAGTTTGAACTTGAGAATTCCTTGCAAAAGAAGCCTCGGGAGTGGATGATGGGTTCCCATCAGAAGGAATTGTAGTTGTAGGCATCTCAGCTCTTTCCCCCCGATGGTCCGCACCCAGCAGGCGGAACTCCACTCTGCAAATTCCGAGAGACATCTTCAATGGATTCTTTTGCTGAATCAGGAATTGGATTAACAGAGATAGCTTCATCCGCACGAGCTAAGCTAATGGAGGAGTCCTCGACACCGACCTCCTCGTAAAAGAAAAATACCCTACTCTTCTTCTTCATAAAAAACTAAAGAAAAGTTAGAAGGAAATCAATATTTCAAGGTGCCAGGGCAGACAAACAAATAAGAAGAGAACTCACCATTAACAGGTATGAAGCCCGTTTCTTCCTCATCGGACTCAACAATATGAACCTTTCTCCTTTTGGGTTTCGGAGATTTCCTCTCAATTTAGCCTATATTGCTATTGCTGGATTGGGGGCTCACCGGTGGAGGGCAGAGAGTTTCATTATATAAATGGATTAGCCGTCTCCTGCTATCAATCCATTAGTTGTCTCCCGAATGCCCGACTAGATGAGGCAATGAACATTTTATGATTCCCACTCTTTTCCTAATCTAATAAGGTGTAGATTCCTACTCCGAAGACGAAGAAGGCCATTAGTGATATGGGCAAAAAAAACCTTTAGTTTTCGGAAGAAATCTCGGTCTGGTTGAGATGGCCAGTGCCAATGCGCCTTCGATAGCTTGATTTCCTGGTTGAACTCCTGATCAGACGTTGGTGGATTTTGTAATCAACTTTGCTCCTCAAAATCTCCAAATACTCTGAAAGATCCCTCTTTGACTTTTACACCTCCCCCCGATTTGAACACTAAGCCAATCTCGATGAAACTACAAGCAATTAGATCTCCTTCGGACCCTGACGTGAACGGCCGCTTTTAAGGAACTCATTCATAGGTCAGTTAGTTATACTAAACACACTATAACAACAAATATAACAAGCGTGCGATACAAAGCATCAACCTACGGAAAAACGAATTGATTGACTATTGAGTGCAACCCCGTAACTAGATAGACTATGGGTAGTTCAGGTGCGCTTAAAGTCTTATATAACGCATGCCGATGTTGCCACCGACAAACGTTTGACTTTGACTGTGAAAAGCTCCAAATAGGCACACGGTAGTTTAGAGTAGAAGGAGCTCGAAGTTGGAATTCCATAGTCTACAAGCCCGCCCCTGAGAGCGAAGTTGGAAGAATCTCTGTTGCCGTATCCGATGATGCTAGCGCAGTCAGAAGAATGGGTCAAGTGGGAATTGATTCGTTTAAGTTTCCGAAGTAAGTTCGCCTAGTTTTAGGTTTAAGCACCTTCGCTGTAGAAGCACCTCTTTCCGACGCTAAGCGCAAAAGGCACTCGAAGGAGTAGTGGGACCACCCATCACTACCATAGGGCTCCAGTGGTAAATCCTGCCACCTATGACTCCTATTTCCCCTCACGTGTCAACAAGCAAGTTGGGTGCTCTCCCTTAACGTGGTAGGACTCTGTTGCAGGTCTTGACGTTGGCTGATTAAAAAAGGAATCCTCGTCGCAGCAAAGCCCGTGTTTCTTAATTTAGTCAAAAACGAGACTTTCACAGGTCCGATAGGTCAAACTACATAAGTAGTAGGGTGGTTACCTTCAAATGCGTTAATTTGCCTTTTTAGACCTTCTTTGTCAACAAGAGCCCTGCCTGGGTCTTCAATCCCCTGGAGCTGCTAGCGAGCATCCCTCTTTGCTTTCTTTGAAGCGTGCATTGGTCACATAGATGACTTCGTTAAGGAAAGCTGCTTGCAAAGTGCTCATCTCTTCGCTCTCCTCCTTCTGCTAATGCGAATATCCCGTTCTTGGTTCTTAAAGATATGTCTCCTGCCCCTGTTATGTTAGCGTCTCTAATCTCATCTATTGGTTGGAGCTCCCTTCGGGAAAGAGTCTAAGCAGCATGTCTTAAGCATAGTGACATCTGCTAATGATAGGTTAGCCCGAGGGCTAATTAAGAAGTGAAGTGATTGGTCCGAAGAGGGGATTCGTTATCGGTTTGATGGAAATAGTATATGTCGTTCTGCTGATGCTAATGGAGGCAAATCGGATTCTCCTCCTTTTGATGGCATTCAGTTTCATGTCGACGAATCGGCTTCAGTATAGGGATTCCGCTTTCATGGCGGCGAAGCGCCCTTCCTGCCCTTACCTTTATTCCATCATCATTTATCCCCATCGAATCAAAATCTTTCTTTTCTCTGGCTAGGCTATGATCTTTCTTCTCTACGGAATTCCATCAGACAGACGAGCAACCTGGCACTGTGTTGAACATCTAGAGCCGGACCGGAATGGCAGCGCATGTCCAGCTCAAGCCCGGATCTCAACATCTTCCTCTTTTGTGCTGTGCGAGCACTATGGTTCTTTCCATAGTCAAATATGCGGACGACTCGACCTTGGGCTTAATTTCAAGGTCAATGGCAACATGAATTGCTCAGGAACTTTAGGAATGGATCCAGGGGGAACTAAATCACCTTTAAGTATGAGATCAATGTGACCTCGGTAACCGGGCTGGACTCCGGCTAAATACGACCGTAATGAAATCGGAGCTTAACCCGACTAGAAGGAGGCCAAGCATTCTTAGCGTAGGAAGGAAGGAGGCAATAGGTAGGGAGAAGTAAGGAGACTGAGAAGGAAAGAGAAGGTCGGGCATGCATCTGGGTAGGTGAATTCCATGGATCAGATTTCCTTTCTAATTCAAGTTTGAGATAGGGGTCCATCGACCTTCACCCTAGTTTAGTGCTTTTTGGGGAACCTTGAAGACTCATAACTGAGTCAATCTCAACTAAAATCTTTACCTAAACCGCTGAGGAAGCTCAAACTCCTATTTGAATTTCATCTTTAGCATTTAGCACCCTCGGTGTGTTCTTTTCTTCACCATACCATTTAGGTAGACTTTAAAAGGAGTTCTTTTTTTCTAGGAGTTTGCGGATTGATTGCCTGAATCTTCGATGAATAAGACTCTTTCCAAACAAGGATTAGTCTCATTTAATGACAAATCCATATTTCCTTATAGGGATAGTTCTGCTTGTTTCACTTCCTGAGTTGAGTGAAAAAGAAGAAGATTGGCTGCTTCCAGCCATTCTAATGAAGTTCTATCATTCATTCCCAAGGCGTCACCCTGGTTTTAAATCTACGTCCAATTCCTGTCTCAGGAGTCAAAAAACCCCCTAAGCGCCCCGGTATATCGAACTTCTTTTGGTTCGTACAAGTACGACTCTTTGACTTATTAAAAGGCTTTTTGTTCACTTGCGCGGGACGGCACTTATTTCTTATGTGATGCAACTATAATGCTTGAGAGGTATAGTGATCGGTCTCAAAAGCAAGATGGGAATAGTCAACAAGAGAGCTCGAATAAGAACGAATGCTTCTTAAACAAGTCACTCTTCTGAGTTTGGGGTAGGAGTGAAATGAAGACTCTCCTCTCGGAGTTTCACTCTTTAAGAACTTCACCAGTAATAAGTGCGGGGAGGAGCAGAGAAGCCCTTGAGAGATGAGCATCTTTCTTGGAGTGAAGCTAGTAGAGGAGTTGATCCGCATCTGACTCCAACTCTAGTTGAAAAGGGGTTTGAATCTTGGAGTTGAGAACTACTCGGCAAAGACGGAGAGTTTCGAATCTTATAATATGGCTCTTGAGGTGCTCAGTCTTCTTTCACTAGGAAAGGAAATAGAAACTCATGAGCAGGAGTCAACCTTCTCCCAATCTTTATTCAGTTGAGGTTGTGATCCCAACCTTCGAAGATCCTTCTGATGATGCTCTAGTCTCGGAGTTCAAATCAAAGAAAGAAATCTATTTTTTTGGTCGATATAAAGAGAAAGAAGAAGAACTTCTTGCTAAACCCGAACTCTAGGCGGCGCGGCCGAAGGGAGAGACAAGTGAACCTTATATCCTATTTCAGTTGAAGACAAAGGCCCTATTCCCTGGAGTAAGGCATCCAAGTAACGGTGGAGCGGTTCGAGAACTGCAACGTCGACCCATCTTTGATGCTAAAAAACTTTAGAGGCCCACAAAAGCCTCTTATTCCTAACTCAAGAGAGAGTACGAAGGAAGAAGGCAGAAAGGCGGAGCGAATTGTATTACGACGCTATGTCTATGGAAAAAAAAATCAGTCATGAACCAAACCCCCAGTTTTCAGGCTCTCATGAAGCCTTAGGGCGAAAGCTATTATTCCTCTAACATTGGGAACTTCGCTCACTTCCTCAAACACTTGAGACTGAGGCGCATTCGAAAGAATACATCTATGACTAGAGAATTTGGTATAGGAAGAATAGATCTACGCTTCGAGCTGCTTTAGAGCTAAAGTAGTCAATCCTCGTCAGCAGTCACGAGACTTTCTCTCTTCTATTAATGAATTTATGGCACCTTTCTTTCACCGAAGGTGCTTGATAACCAGGCACCTGGCAGGAATATGAACCTTTTTCTATATCCAATTATGCTCAAAGCGATCTTAGCCCAAAAGGCTTTACCATCCGCTACTAAGATGAGTTTAGCAGGACGTAAAGAATGAAAATGATAGGACTCGGTGAATACCAATCCGATAGATATCTCTCTTCTTATAACTAAGAAAGTCCGCTCAATGGTAGCATGAAAGCGGATAACCAAGGTAGGGTAGGTCTTTGTCTCTCCGGGTATGAGCTCCCAAATCATTTAATTGAATCCGGAGGTGACTCCGCTCCCTTTCTCAGTGAAGGATGAGTTTTTGCCTGTGTTCACATCTTCTCCTTCCTGGGGAATAGAGACAGAGTTAAATCAATCTCCTCCAACAGCAGAAAAGAGAAGAGCGGAGGCGTAAACAAAAGCGCATTTCCTCCACGTGTGCATCAGCTTACATTCCCAATCCTTTCGATTACTTCGTAGGGTCCCTATGTACCTCGGGTTTAACTTACCGCCTTTCCCAAAACGGATTACTCCTTGCCGTGGGTGAAACCTTGAGATAGACTTTATCCCCAACTTGGAACTCTAAAGGTCTTCTCTTAAGATCGGCCCAACTCTTTTGTCTATCTTGGGTGGCTTTCAACTTCTCTTTGATCACCTTAACCTTATCTAAGGTTACTTGTAAAAGTTCGGGTCCCGTTACATACTTTTCTCCAACTTCACTCCAATACAACGGTGACCTACACTTGCGTACATACAAGGCTTTATAAGGTGCCATTCCAATACTACTATGATAGCTATTGTTGTAAGTGAACTTAATCCAGCTGTAGGGTTCCCTCTTGAACCGTGATTCACTCTACCCACTGTCCCCTCGTCACATATCCCCTTCTCCAAGGGCTCTTACTGCTAATCAGGTCGCAGCTTCCTTATGGCATCATCGATTAGGACATCCCAGTATGAAGACCCTTTTCTTTCTCCAGAAGACTGGTGTCATCCCTTCTACACCTAAATTATTTAGTTCTTGTACTTCTTGTCAGTTAGGTAAATCTAAGTCTTTACCTTTTAGTGACGTCGAACATTTGTGTACTCTTGTGTACTCTACCCTCGCAACTAGTGCATTCTGATGTTTGGCTTTCTCCTGTTGTTTCTAATTCTGGATTTAAATACTATGTTTCTTTCATTGATGATTTTTCTCGCTATACGTGGGTATTCCAATGCGTGCTAAATCAGAGGTGAAGACTTAAAAGCTGCTTTCAAAGCACTCGTAGTTTATGGATTTTCCACTGGAATCATGAATAGGATTCGAACCCATATTATCCCTTACGGGTGACTTCTCCGTTAGTCGATCGTGACCCCACCCTCCCTCCTACGTCTTCTTATTTTTCGTTGATTTTTTCAAGTATTGACACTATCTCCTTATAAAAACAACTATTCTTTCCTTTTGTGCCAATATCCACAAGGATATTGCCGTAATTTACAATATCTTCATATGTATTAGTTACACCTCTAAACTTTCTGTCAAACATTTCCTTAATAGCCCAGTTCAAGCGGTTTGAATGCTCAACCTTTTTTAGGTTTCCTTCTTTGTTGGCCGCTTGGGTATATATCTCGACAAATAGTTCCCTCAGCGTTTTAATGAGGTTTGGCTGACAAGCGCTCGAAACATAGCTTAGGGAATGCCTTGAGCGAGCCGAGTGCGTATCCCCTGAGTACGATGTCCTAGATCCAGCGCCAACCGATCTAGTTGCTTTGGCCGGGCCAACCATTGATCTATTCGACCGCGTTCCCGCTGTTTTTCCTTAAGAGATGCCAGCGTATGGTGGTCTAGCTGTCGTGTCACCTTTAGCCTTTAGTAAGTGATAGAATGCTTTTCTTCCTTTCAATTGGGATTTTTCTTCCTTATCGCCTTATCCCGTTCGTGAGGTTGAAGGAAGGATTTCTTAGCTAAGGCTGGATATCATTTAAGTAAGCCTTCTTTACTGCATTAGATGTAGCGCCTATTGATCGTGTCTTCGGAGGGTTGGAGAAGCGTTAAATGCTCCTTTAGGAAAGAACTCCTTGCCATCTTTACGCCTTACATGCGGCATAAGTATAAGTAGAGGTTACAAGATGATCTAAAGTCCACAAAAGTGATAAAACTAACATAAGCAAGTAGCTAGCGCATCTCTTCCCTCTTCGAACCAAGCGTTCACTTCCTCTAACAAATTAGTAAACTTCGTTCACCACTTAACTTACTACGTTCTTTCAGAACCGTAGATTCCCAGAAAGCAAAGGTGTGGAATAGCGCTAGCTAACAAGTAAACGAGTAAATGTTACGTAAGTGAACGGAATGCTGTTGGCATGTTCGAGCTAGGGCTAAGCGAGCTAGAAGTGGGCCAAGCTGGAGTTCTTGTTCGAGTAAGCGGGTAAGCAAGCAGGTAAGCCCGAGTTATCTAATAGAATTACTAATCTGTTTTAAGATCTCTAAGCCATCTAATTCCTAACAAGCTACGCACCCTCTTGTACTTCCAGCCAAGTAAGGCAAGGCAGTTGCAGTTCTTGAGTTAAACAAGGAGTAGTCAGATAATAGGCGTATGGAGGCCTATTCTGGACCAATTAGAAACCATAATCCCGATGTGCTGACTTATGAATGAGTTTATGTCTTAAGAGAGCTAGTAGTTATGAGTTCGTAGCTAAAGTAAAACTGGACGTAGCAGTGAAGGCAGTGAACGGACGGGTTTTCTTAGGCTTAGGAAAGGTAGTTTACTTATTTACTTGTTAGACTAAGGCAGCTCTGCTGTAGCTAACTTGCTTGCTAAAAGTAGGGCTAACTAAGTAAGGTTTGCTGCTGCAAAGGTAAACTTGAGCTACGGACTTAGGAAACAAGCACAAAGAGAGCAGAGTTAGGGTTGGTTTGGCCAGTAGAAGCACGAGGAACATATGCACCAGCACGGCATCTAGGTGAGCAGCATATTGGAAGCAGCATCTTTGACGGTTTAAATAACTATCCTATAAATCCGAAGTAGCGTATGTGAACTGATAGTCCATACCTTAGTTCTATCACCGCGGGGTGCCGGATAAAGACAACTCTGCAATCCCCTTATCAAGCAAGGCCTGATTCTCTTCCAATCCGATCACAGCATCCAGACAGATATGTGTGTGAAAGAGAGCCCCTATAGACATAAAGATTCTGGCTGGTCGGGCGGATAATGAGTTGCCCATCTACATTGGATCGATTGCTACTCTCGAAAAAAAAAAAATAAAAAGGAATGCTTCGAGAACAAGTACACAGGGATTACATGAAAATGTTAGGTACCGAGAATAAGGAACCACTTTCTATCAGATTAAAAAAGAGCTTCCGAGAAATCATTCCTCGTTGCAGCTACAGCCCTATCCTATTCGTTAACTGAATCTCCTACCTCCACTTTTAGGAAAGAATTACTAAAAGCCAACCCAGGAAAAGATGGAAGAGAGGAGGTTATGGGAACTGGCGAAGAAAGCTTCAAGCCGGCTTGGCTCGTCCCATATGTTAAGTAGACAAAAGAGGCATTTCCAGAGGTCTTTGAAAACATGTTCTTATTTCTTCGTATGCGCATAAGGCCCACGTGGACTAGTTGTATGATCGCACGGCGTCCCTCAAACGGTAGAAGCATTCTTACTATCCCCTTATGTAAGGGGATAACTCTAGAGGGGAGGAAAGAGAATATAAGTTCGTTTAATGCACCCCGGTCTGCATATTCAGGATTTTCTTAACCGGATCAGATATCGATATCGGAAGATCAGGCCCATCACTTCTTCTTGACTTCGATGATTTGCCTGCAGGAGGATCATTGAAGGTTGGAGAAAAAGATGGAAAGCTGACTAGAGTAGGGGATAGAAGGGCTGTGTATATCTATTCCAATCGGGGTGATAGCTCGACTCGACAAATGGGAGAGAGATCAAATCGCGCGAGAGAGGGGGTCCTCCATCATCTAGATTCAAAGTCAAGATCTTGTTCGGATATTGATCGTAGCAAGCGTGACTTCCTTTATAGGATGGGTTCAGACTTGTTTGTCTCGCTCTCATATTGGAAGGTTTTAGGAACCCTAACGGAACTGAATCGCTAGAAAGATCTCTTCCTTCGTTTAAACCAAGTGGGCCCTAAACCAAAGCTTTGATCGCCGCGCTTCCCCCTTATTGTTAGTCCTCTTACCATACACCACTTCGAATGGTAACTTTCCCCCTTACAACACATAGGTCGATTCACATCTTTTTTATAGGAAAACTCTGCAGTTGGAAGAACTTATTCCCACTTGCTTGGTCTCCCTTGCACTAAGCTCCTCAGAAAGTCTTCCAGTAAACCGACGACTGGAGTCTGGCCGTCCTGAGTGATAAGCACTGCTAAACCTCAGTTCAGTGCCTAATTTTTTCCATAGCACCCTCTATTAGAGGGCAGACTGCTGTCTTGATTGGACGTAATGCTCCCCGGCACGTCATAAGGCGTGGTTTATCACCACCTAATGATGATCAAATCACGATCATAGGGTAGCCCGGTTCTAATTCTATATGCAGATTAGAATTGAAATCAAGACCCCGAAGCTTATTTAGTTCCAGATGATGTAGAGCCAATTCTAATTCCGGATCCAATCCCATCTCCTGAGCTATACTTATAACTAGAACTTCTTAAAATGTGGATTTGCCCGAATTTTTTTAATAAGGCAAGATGGAGACCTGATTTGGACCCTCGTGATCGAGCTTATGATTGTAAAGAAGGCGGAGCCATAGTCAAACGATCGAAACCAGGTTGAGAGCGTCGAAGCTTATCCACCTGAAGCACTCACTTCTACTTCTGTCTTGCTGTGGAAGCAGTGGCCGGAAGCTTCACTGTGGAGGCAGGCGGCCGGGAAGCTTTGCTTCTAGAATGCCGACTACAAAAATATTGTGCCATACCGAGTGAAGAACATATCGAGAAGGAATGAATAGTTTCACGAGAAGTGTAAACATCACTAGAAAGAGTTCACTACTATATAATTAATATATATAAATTGAATTTATATATATATATAATATTTATAAATATAGGCTTCTGCCGGGCTTTATGTTATAGCAATAGTAGGAAGGAGTTCTTTTTTCAGATCGATTCTATGGGCGCTTTCTAACCAGATAAATGATAGTTTAGGGCCCTGCTGCCCCGGGACGGTTCTTAAGTCGCGATTTTGCACTTAAATGATAGCTGTCTCGAGGAAAGATTTCAGGCTGACCTGGACCGTGCTTTCGCTCCGGATGTCCAAACCAGGATAAGCATGAATTCATAAAGCACAAAGAGTTTTCCCTGCCGTGGGACTTTTCCTCTTTTTGGCCAGCCCTCGGTTGGCCTTTCTTTGAAGCAATGTATGTTGTAAGATGTCAGTCTTCGAATTGGCACCAGGGCCCCATCCCATCTGGGGGTTCTTCCTTTTCCAATGTTGGTCAGTATGAAATAAGGCTTTGAATTAAATTATTGTTGTTGTCATAAATGTCATGTCATAAATAAGTGAAGTCGGGATGACAGATGAGAATGCAAAGCACATAAGGCGCATGATGGCGCATTCCACTTATCGTACGAATCCATGCCACAAAAAATGTTATGTTATTTATATAGGATCTCGTATGCGACTGTTTAATGTGACATACGAAATCAAAGCCAGTCGCTTTCATGATCAGTAATCAAAACGAGAAAATGATTCCCTTTCTCGCCGATGTACTTAATTTGCATCACGATATCAAAAAAAAAGTATTGATTTGATCGATCCCTTCGTACGGTTCATAAAAAGGTAAAGTAGAATGATATTGCTTTCCTCCGCCCCTATTTTTATCTTCCTTACGTATGTGATTGAAAGAGAGGTAGGAATTTTTTCGATGACAAAGTACGGATCCCCATTGCTCTGTCACTGCATCCAACTACTTGTCCCTATCTAAAGTGAGAAACCATACCTTGCCACATGGAACTGGGTCTGACAATACCATTCTTATCCAGCCCTAGTGAGTGAGCAAAGCAAGCTATACCTGATACCGAGTAAGGAAACTTACCCTGCCACATTGATCATGGAAGTAGTGGATTGAAATGAGAGTGGCAAGGAAGAGATGGTTGCCTGGGATGGGCATCTCACTCGAAAGAAGCATGAGCGGACAGCTTCTTCCAGCTAAACTTTGAGTAAGGAAAGGTCAGTAAGGAAGAGCTAGTCTTTCCTTTCAAGTAAAGACAGAGTGCAAGTTAGTTGATCGATGTACTTTTTTTTTTCCTCAGCTTGACCGCGGAAACCATTCAACCAAGACTGAGTAATCCTAAACTCCGGTTGCATCTCTTTCCATCGGCTTTATCTAATCTATAGAATAAATAAGATGAGTGTAGATTAAGCATGCCACTTCCAATCGGTTAAGGTCATTGGTCTTGCTTCAACCCACTTGGTGAAGTAGTCTGTAGCGGTGATAACAAAATGGTTACCATGACTATAGGAAGAATTGTACGGTCAGGGTGTGAAGTGAAAGAAAGACGTTGAAGGGGCATAGATGAAATCCCCATGTAAAATCCTTACACCTCTACGCAAAAACTCTATGCTGTCCGTCTCCACTTCCCCATAGTCAGCCAGCCAATATTACCCTACCTAACCTAAGAAGTTCTCTTAGCTAGCGCATTTGAATATGACCACCGCATGCTATTGCATGTTAATGAAAAAGGTGTCGTCCTAAGATGGGGCATGTGAGGCCCGTGGAAGTTTCCTTATATCCAGCTGTAGTTGCTTTCGATAGCAGGCTAGACTAGTTATCTTCTCTTGGGGATTTAGATCTAGTTGGAGTTGGACTTTATACTTTATGTCCTTCTCCTCTTATAATCTTCTCTCCGAGCAAGGTTTTAAGTAGTAAACTAGTGATAAAGCAAGCCTGTTCAAGAAAGCAGGAGTAGAAAGCATGCCTATTGAAAGCGCGGGAATATTGAAATAGAAAGCGGCAGGCTAGTAAATAGCGAATATCCCAGATGGGAAAGAGCTAGCCCAGTAAATATCCCTTATTAATCTAAAGAAGTATCACATTTCCCTAAAGAAGCAGTGGGAGTCCTAAGTGCATCTCTACTTCTAGTCCTAAGGCTTCGATATTCAGCTGAGCTTACTTCAATGTTCGATGGTGGGTAAGTTTGAAGTAGGCAAAGGATAGCCAGCAAAGTCACTCTTGTACCAGCATTCATGTAAGTAACAGTAGTTGCATTACCAACTCTTTCCGTACCAGCATTCGTACCAGCTTTCGTAACAGTCGCTCTTATTGTAGTATCCGCGCCCTTTATTGCCCTTCCTTTCCATGGCGATCCAGCCGAGCGTCTTTCTAGAGTAAGCCCCTCCATCCATTGTTTAGCTTGTTGTAGTAGCTTTCGATGATGTCGGTACAGGTTCAGTGCTTTCATCCCCTAATTATGCTTTCTTCCCTTGTTCTCCCTTCCCTCCCGTCTTAAGTCGCCAGCGAGTGAGCAAGTTCAGAAGTGAGTGGATGTAGAATAACTAGCTTCTTTCCTGTAGCGTATATCCTCTAATGAATAACTATAGTCATATATCCTTTCTATATAGTAAGACTATAGATATAGACTTGACTTTATATAGATAAGTTCCGTATAAAAAGGTTGAGTGCGATCAAGCTTCCGTCTTATAGGTGAGCCTATCCAACTGCAATCCTAAGGCCAGGAATAGGTCCCTAATTTGAAAGATGGAGTCTATCGAGCCCTGATTGAATGTCCCTCTTTTCTTTTTTGTCCAGCGAATCTAATTGATAAGAAAAGCAGAAAGTTGGATAGCCTTTCAGTCCCTTTCTCTCTAGACCGAGTAGCAGTCCCAATTCTTGCATTCTTTCTTAAGGCTGTAAGTGCTAAGCCTAATCCTAAGTGCTTCTCTGCGGTTTCCTTCTGGTCCCTTTGAGGGGAAGTGTAACTTTCTTGGAGTTCTTTTACATGCAGTTCCAGGTCAGAGTCAGAGCGATATAGTGTAATTGCTTCTGCTTGCGATCCAGGTCCAGGTCAGTCTAAGAGGGGGAGGGCCCTATTTGTTTAAGACAGGATATCGGCACAAGGGAGCGAGACAATCGATTTGAGGTGAATAAGTGAACTCCCTTCTTTCCAGTACTAAGAATGATTCCTTAAATATTTGGAGAGCAAGCCAGTGAAAGAAATATCATATGAAAAAGAAAGGGAAAGAGACTGAGGCAAGGAAGCCCACCCAATTCAAAAAGGTAATCCATCTACTATCCACCCTTCCTTCTCTATGTCAGTGTGTATTCCCCGTTTCAAGAATGACTTTCTTTTGGCTTACCTTCCGCATGTCGCAGCAGGCAGCATTTTCATCCGCTTCGACACCGGCAGGTGTATTCTTTACTTTACTTCCAGTAGTCTTTAGTTCTACCTAAAATTGAAAGACGGTCGTAATGGGACGGCCTCCAACCTCCCAACTTCTTGGGTGCTATCTTATGTCCAGAACCTTCTCTAAAAGAGCTTTCATTCCAGTACGGGTACTACACACATCTTCTCGTGCTTTTCAGTTTCTATTACATAAGGTATACTAGTCCAGAGTGAGTGTTGTAGTTAAAAGATATTAGGGAAATTCTTGTGAGGTGCGGTCTTCAAAAAAGGGGTCAAGACCTTTCATTTCACTATTTTTGACTCGTTCGGAAAGCTTTCGCTTCGCACCTTCCCCTGGGAGTTGAGCTTACCTTTACGCTTAGGCCTTGTTCTCGTTCTCCTCCCTCCACTCTCAATGAGATTTATGAGATTCAATATAGGATTGGTAATATGCGCTGTTGTGGGAACCCACCTTTATGCTGCTTCTTCCTTTTTGAAAGGACTAAAAACAGTAAAAAAAAAAAAAGTATACACTGGAGGTTTGGAACCCAGAGAAAAATCCGATATAACATCTGAATCTTGAAAAGCTCCGGATATTCAGTTGTTCAATCTTATTGTGCTTTGAAAAGCTTTATTCCCGTGTAGACATGATTTGACGAAAGGATCGATATTCGGAAGAAACGGAATCGACAGAGTCGACTGATGCATCTATACTATTGAGTTGAGAGAAAGAGAAGATGGGACTAGTTTGCTAAAACTACTAATAAGAACCTAACAGAAGATCCATCCGGATCTACTAGAAGATTGATGTGGAACTGAGACAGGAAATCCATGGTCTTATAGAAAGAGCAGAAAGAACGGACTCAACAACTATATAATAAAATTCCCATTGATCATAAAATACCTCCCTTTTCATTTTCTTATTAGGAAACCTCCTCCCCTTCCTCTAAAGAAGATGTGGTGTAGAGTTTCACTCCCCTGACACGAGTCGACATTCTTATTGACTCTGATCTGCTCACTTATTGGTATCGCGAGAAAGTTGACGTATAATTGATGTTCGAGATCACGTAGTGTGGGTTATCATCTTCGAAGCAATGGAACGGGGAACAACCAAGGGCTTAATCATCCTGTTAGGCAGTGCGGTGGGAAGCTGGTTAAACCAGTGGGGGATGGTCGAGATCCATGAGCGGTCTGCGGATCTGAACTCTTAATCCTTCTGCGATAGGTCAACATAAGGGTTTGTTGGCCGGCTGTCAAATGGGTCCTAATTGTTCCTTTGTTTGCCGACACGCTCTTGTGAACACTGATCATAAGTGACAAAGCAGAATCCTCATTTTATGTCCTGAAGAAAGGTTAGGTAGTGAGACAGATTATCCGATACGATAGCAGGTAAGAAGAAAGGAAGAAAAGGCAGAAGGAAGAGTACTCTCTGGGCTTGAGTCCACGTACCTTTGCCATAACTCCTAATCCCCTATAACTAACTCTGGGTACCTTCTAGTGGCTAGACCATAGTATTTACTAAGTGCCTTGGTAAAGGGTTGGAATGAAATCAGACTGAAAAGGCGACCAACACGATGGTGAATTCCTCTCTCTGGTTTAGGTGTGTGAGCTCGTTCTGAGCGCTTCGGAGCTCGTACCGCTATGTAATTGAATTCATTCGGAAAATGGAATGATTCTCGGAACTTCTCTATCTAATCGGACCGGTAAGCCGGAGAAAGTTCATAGACCAGCCCTTTTCTCTTGGAAGCAGTGGATCTGAGCACACCCTTCCCCGGCACGTCGTCTAACTTCAGATCTATCCTCAACGACTTCGGCTTCTTCCTCGGCAAAGAAGGCAGGACAGGTCAACTCGGAACCCCTGCTTTTTCTTTATCAATGCCAGGGATCGACGTCGTCAAATAGAGTGGTGTACAAGAAAAAGGCTAGGGTCGCATAAGAATACTGATTTCGTTTTGGCCAATTGGTCTCGATCTGAACTTCTGGACTTATTAGATCAGAAAGCATAGTTAGCAGACCATCTTCTATCGGCTGTCTCTGCTTCCCCTGGATAAGGAGACTGATTGGATCTCTGAGCGGGAGAAGAAATACAGGAAAGATAGGTCATCACTCCATTGATCCGTATTGGAATTGTTTCCAGCCCTATTTCCTTCTACGGAAGCAAGGACTTTTTCAGTGAAGGAGAGGAAAGCGTAGGAAGCTTGCTTATAGGATGAAAGGGTAGAAGCAGGACGAGAGGAAGGACTCTGACTCTGAGGAGCTGTTTGAATCTTAGCTTAGGCAGTAAGCAAATCTCTTATATGCTCTTTTGACTGAGCGTCATCTAACCACTTGAAATAGGAAAGGATACCTTTTTGTGCCTAGGCCTGGAGCTTTCCCATAAGCTCGTACCTTTATTGCTTTTCTATTCTATCTATTAGATCACTTATTTCAAAGCGAGGAAAGAAAGATCTCTATGGCTAAGCAGTCTTAGGCGGGAGTTAGGCTCGACTGAAAGTTTCTTTAACATTCACATATGACGGGCAGTAAGCATCATCAAGAGCAGCGCTCGTATACCACCCTTGCCTTAGCTAGGTAGTTTTCTTCCTTTAAAGAAAGGGAGTTAGGTTGATCAATAAAAGACAGAGAGTGAGGAGACAGATCATGATCGGATTTCACTCCACTTCGTGGAGGTTAGAGTTCGGTAGAAGGACTGCTTCAATTCAAAAGGCAGAAGCTGCGGACCGCGGAAAAAGGAGAAGCAGCAGTCAAGGGCAGAGAGGGCTAGGAAAAGAGAAGAGTCGGATCACGGGAGGTATCAGAAGGGAAATCCTGATAGGACATATGTTTCTAAGCGAGGAGTGAAAGTCCAGTGGTGAAAGCGGAGAAAGTTTGGATCGGAGTTATTAAGTTCAGTATAGACGACCTGCCTTTTGGTAGACTTTCTTTTCCGTTGAGGAAAGAGTATGGCCCCAGTGTGCCGGTGCTTTTCTTATCTGAAGCAGGCCAGACGATGGGAGCGCGTCCCTGGGGATTGAAAGCATTCATCAAGTGAAGTTGAAGCTAGAGAAGGAGCAAGGGAAGAAAGACTAACTTGTTTTTCACGGAGATAAGCTACCTCTCTTCTTTACAATATGTAAAATCAGATACTTAAGATTCTACCCACACGCCATCCTCCCCTGGAAATCTATCCTTTACCTCTACTTTTGCAAGGGGAATAGCAGCCCATACTAATGCAAAGGTGCCATCCGCTACTTAATATATATTGGGAATTTACTACACCGCGCTCAAAATCACTTTCAGTAAGAAAATAGACTCCCTCTGCCTATGCTATCCACTTGGAATCCCTTTTTGCCTCTTTCCCATCTTTCTGATCTGGCAAAGTATAGGTCGAATATTTGTACTCTCTTCTCCTTTGAAAAGGCAGGATTGGCTTAGTAGTCGCAATAGCTGGAATTGACTGAGTCCTTAAGCGGAGTATCGCGAGGAAAAGAGATAAGAGGTTTCCGAGAAAGGGAAGGAAGGGCTTATAATAAGCATAGTCCTTACGGAAAGCAGGAACATCCAAAGCAATCCATTTCTCTCCCTGCTAATCAGACTGGAATTAGCCCGAGTTCAGAAACCTTCTCTTTAGAAGTCAAAGAAGCCTTGGTGCCTAGCGAAAGCGAGTGATTACCCTTTCCTTTGCCCCGAGGGGGGGAAACTAACTCATTAGATTAGGGCGAGGGGGAAGCAGACCTTTCACGGTTTTGACTGCTTTGAATTATTCCAATACCGGATGGTCCTTAACTCAAAGCAAAGACCGAAGGGGCGAGTGCTTTCCTTATCGAGGGAGCGAAGCAAAGGGAGGAAGACATAAGTAAGGCAGTTCTTTTCTAAAAGACAAGCGAAGGGTGCGGTTGACGCTGCGCTAAGCTAGCAAAGACTCGGCCATCCTGCGCCTGCGCTCCTCTCATCAGTCGGAATGGGCTGTCCGTCCCATTCCTCCTTCTTCCATCCGCCTCCGCTCCGGCGTCTTCAACTTTGCCGCTTCTTGCTACCGAATCTGAGTGCGCTTTTGAGGTCTTCTTCCTTCCTTTTGTAGCGAGTTACGGGAAGCAGCACAAGCGAAGTACTCTCGTGAAGAGAAAGAAAACTGCATCAAATAGTTAAAAGCCTTAGTTCAGTTACCTATTGGGATATCTTTAGTATGTAAATGAAATAGTTAAGTCTAACTGTCCCCACGGAGCGGTAAGAAGCAAGGCTGTTTAAGTTTATGAATAGCCAAGGCCAAGGGGCGACCATCTACAGTTCGGAAAGAGAGCCCTCACTTTTCATTGGCAAGTATCCCAGAGGGGGCAAACTTCCTGTGATTCTGGGTTAGCTCGCGGACTCAGTCTCATCTTTCAAAAGACATTCCACCTCCGCTAACTCTTGTCTTGACGGGAAGGTCGAACCAAAAGTAACGCTTTTTCTTTCTTTTTATTCTGAAAAAGAAATAACAAGGAAAATCGCCGGTTCTCCTTAATGTTGAAATGATCTCAATAATCTTGATATTATGGTATGATATGAGAGGAAGAGTGATCAAAGGTAGTAGTTGGCAACCGGTGTTCTAATTACTCTTGGTCACACAAGTGCCATCTTCATCTACTAAGAAAGAAGCCGACTCTAAAGAAGGGAGTTCGGGATCGGCAGCAAAAGAAAGGAGTTCACGATCAGCGACATTATATTGGGGCTAACAATTGGCATTTTAGGTTCTGGTTCTCTACAAAAAGCCAGTGCGGATCTTATTCTATTCGGAATCCTGAGAATCATTCCTAACGAACTAAGCTCCTTCCTTAAGCCAGAAGCGACTTATGTTTCCGTCCAGGTGGGACATTTCCTGGAGTGGAGGATATCCTATTTTAAAAATATCAATATACTTTGTGACAAAACAGACTCCGACACAAAAGATCAATATCAATAAAACCAACCCCGAAGAGGAGAAGAGATAAATAGAGATTTTATTTCGAAAAATTATATTAGATTACTTACCTTTTCCTGGCACTTTATGCCAATTGATTTAAAATCAAAAAGTGGTTAAAAACAGGGCTCCTTTCTTATTCTTACGTTGATGTGTTCCACCCTTTTTCATCTTTTTACTTATTAAATAATGTAATATCAACAGCAAAATTTGGCATCTCCTCTGGTCGAATGAAAAAAAGGATGAAATTCATGATTGTAATCCCAAAAGTTGCTTATTCAAATAAGAAGCAACAGCGAAAATATTTAGTTTTTGAAAATGCTTGGAAAGGAATTCGTGTTTCCGCTGTTTAGGAGATCGTTTTTTAGTATCTATATTTTTCATCTTAATAGTAATTTTCGCATATCAGTTTTTATGTATGTAATTTTACGAATAGTAAGTATACTCATCTATAATCAGTATAAATATTATATTAATTCTAAATGACTTTCGTTTTTTACCGATCTTTTTCTGTCTCGTATTTTAATTCACATAAACTCACTTGAGTGAATTGACCCATGGTCGCTAACTTGCTCAAAGACCGGTCTGATACTGGTTTTTCCGGTTCCGATGTAATGTAGGCAGGGGAGGTATTCAGAATGATTGATTGCCCACGATTATAGCCAATCAATGGAAGGGAAGCCTCTTACGACACAGTGTAGTGTTGGTTTGGGTGACCAAAAAATGAGAATATCCTACACGGGCACTTCCTCATCAGTTGCTCCTGCCAGGTCTGGGTCCGCCCTTTCTCTCCAGGAGAGAAACCTAGGATTTCGGGGATTGTCGACCCGTTATAGCTAGCTAGCCAGAAATGAAGTGCAGGTTCGCGTCCTCCTCGTGATATAGTCGGTCTCGGTCCGGGTTATCTCGATAGATAGGCATAGGTCGTTGTTCCAGCAACATATTAAAGCGCTCATACATAAGAGTTAGCCATCATCTCATCCTATAGTATAGCGACAGTCCAGAGAGCTAGAAGCAAAAATTGAAGCAGCTAATATACTACGGATACTAATGCATTTGACCCAGTGGAAAGTTCCACCCGTTATCCACAACAGTACATAGGGATGCTGTAACTTGCTTTGCTGTTATAACTTAGCTGTTTTCAGTTCAATCCGGCATTCACTAATGAGCTTAGTTGCCTGACTAGTCAGCTTGCGAGTCTAGCTATAGCTAGTAAGGACAGATAAAGGAAACACGAACACTGCAGCTAACGACTTTTTGGGGTCAAAATATTTCATTTAAACAGCTAAAAAAGCTCACTAAAGCTAATAGAATAAGAATAGTAGAAAGTGTAGATAAGACAAAGAAACAGCTCCTACTTATTTAGCTACTAGACGAGTACTAGCTCAGCTACAAGAAAAAGCTACCTTTTCAATTCGATTAAGTAAGTAAGTAAGTAAGTAAGTAAGAAAAGACCCATCTTCACTCATCGTACATCGTTAAAAACGGCAATTGGTGCTACACCTTTCTCTCTTGTACAAAACCTGCTGGTGTTCAGCATTCATGTGTTCGAATTGGTCTGTCTCTCGACTCTCCCGGTTATTAGGTCAATCAATATCGGTTCGATTGTTGGTGGCTTGACTTTCGCTTCGGTCTCGGTGACTATATAAAAAAACCTTCCCTATTTTGAGTCTGGGTTTGAAACGACTCTAAACTAAAAGATAGAATGAATCAGGAGGACGGGCTTTATATGGGCCTTCCTTTTCTTACTTACATATCGATAATAGGTCTATCAAGAGAATCTATTCTATTTGTCACAGCCGAGTGTGAGGGGTCACCCTCAATATCCTTTTTATGCAACGAATCAGATGCTAAAAAGTAAGGAATGTTGCCTTTCGCTTTTGAGTTCTTTTCTTTTAGAAGAATAAGAATGGACGCCGTCTTCCGCATGCTGGATCCTATACTAATAAATACTATGAAAGTGGTCCGACAGATTGCTTCAGTTCACTCGCCTTGATCAATCAAGAGCTTTGCCCCCTATATATCATACGAAGGAAATCGTGTCATCATCGAAGTCAAGACAAAGACAGCCGCTTCCTACTAGGAAAAGCCTTTTTACAAAAATAGGTGCTTTATTCCAAATACCAAATAACGGTTTCTGTTTCTGGCTGTCGCCGCATAGATTGACCCATTATATGTGGACATCCCTTTAGTTCAAAGATTTGAAACTTGAGAACCCATTGACTCTTTTCTTAAAACCACTCTTTCGTCTAAGGCAACCTTTTTCTGCCTCTTTGAAAAAAGCACTAGTTACTGTGGAAGCGACTAGTTCAGACCAAAACTAAAGGGAGCGGTTCCAGGTGTACGGAAGAAAAGGTAATCAGCAAGGAGGATATGAAGAACCATCCCCTGCGATTCATCTCAGTGGCGGCGCATCCCTTTGATCGAACCATCCAACGCTAAACTGGTCTTTTGCAGATACCCGATCCACCAAGTATTTGTACCTTTGCTTTGATATTGAAAAACCATAACTCTCCCATAGTCTTTTAGGCCTTACCGATTCCCTTTCTTCTCTGCAAACATGGGCGGTGGGAGGGGAAGGATAAGAATTGGTGAATCGAGAACAATTTGCAATTAGAAGAAAAAAGAGTTTCTTTTCTTATGGAACATACATATCAATATGCGTGGATAATACCTTTTCTTTCACTTCCAGTTACTATGTCAATAGGATTTGGACTTCTACTTATTCCGACAGCAACAAAAAATATTCGTCGCATGTGGGCTTTTCATAGTGTTTTACTCTTAAGTATAGCTATGGTGTTTTCGGCCAATCTGTCTATTCAACAAATAAATGGAAATTTTATCTATCAATATCTATGGTCTTGGACCATCAATAATGATTTTTCTTTAGAGTTTGGATACTTGATCGATCCACTTACTTCTATTATGTCAATACTAATTACTACTGTTGGAATCATGGTTCTTATTTATAGTGACAAGTATATGTATCACGATCAAGGATATTTGAGATTTTTTGCTTATATGAGTTTTTTTAATATTTCTATGCTGGGATTAGTTACTAGTTCCAATTTGATACAAATTTATATTTTTTGGGAACTTGTGGGAATGTGTTCTTATTTATTAATAGGGTTTTGGTTCACACGACCAATTGCAGCAAGTGCTTGTCAAAAAGCTTTTGTAACTAATCGTGTCGGGGATTTTGGTTTATTGTTAGGAATCCTAGGTTTTTATTGGATAACAGGTAGTTTAGAATTTCGGGATTTGCTCGAAATAACTAATAACTTAATCCAGAATAATGGGGTCAATTCTTTATTTGCTACTTTGTGTGCTTCTTTATTATTCGTCGGTGCAGTTGCTAAATCCGCACAATTCCCCCTTCACGTATGGTTACCTGATGCTATGGAAGGACCCACTCCTATTTCGGCTCTTATACACGCTGCTACTATGGTAGCAGCAGGAATTTTTCTTGTAGCTCGGCTTCTTCCTCTTTTCATAGTCATACCTTATATAATGAATTTCATTTCTTTAATAGGTGTAATAACACTATTATTAGGGGCTACTTTGGCCCTTGCTCAAAGAGACATTAAAAAAAGCTTAGCCTATTCTACAATGTCTCAATTGGGTTATATTATGTTAGCTCTAGGTATAGGTTCTTATCGAGCTGCGTTATTCCATTTGATCACTCATGCCTATTCAAAAGCTTTATTGTTTTTGGGATCCGGATCCATTATTCATTCAATGGAACCTATTGTTGGATATTCACCAGATAAAAGTCAGAATATGGTTCTTATGGGTGGTTTAACAAGATATGTTCCAATTACAAGAACCACTTTTTTATTGGGTACACTTTCTCTTTGTGGTATTCCACCTCTTGCTTGTTTTTGGTCCAAAGATGAAATTCTTAATGATAGTTGGTTGTATTCACCAATTTTCGCAGTAATAGCTTATTTCACAGCAGGATTTACCGCATTTTATATGTTTCGGGTATATTTACTTACCTTTGATGGGTATTTACGTGTTCATTTTCAAAATTACAGTAGCACTAAAAACGGTTCGTTCTATTCCATATCTCTATGGGGAAAAGGAACTACAAGAGGAGTCAATCCTAATTTACTTTTATCAACAATGAATAAAAAGGTTTCTTTTTATTCAAAAGATAGATCGAAAATTGATAATAATGTAAGAAATAGGATACGATACTTTAGTACTTACTTTGGAAATAAATACACTTCCATGTATCCTCACGAATCGGACAATACTATGCTATTCCCTCTTCTTGTATTAGTACTATTTACTTTGTTGGTTGGATCAATAGGAATTTCTTTTGATCAAGGAGTAATAGATTTTGATATATTATCGAAATGGTTAACCCCATCAATAAATCTTTTACATTCAAGTTCTAATTATTATGTAAATTCGGATGAATTTTTTACAAATGCAATTTTGTCCTAAGAGATACAATTTTGTCCTAATCAACCGACTTTATCGAGAAAGATTACCTTTTTTAGGCCAAGAGGTTGATAGCGAGATCTCGAATCAACTTGTTGGTCTCATGGTATATCTCAGTATAGAAGATGATACTAGGGATCTTTATTTGTTTATAAACTCTCCCGGCGGATGGGTAATACCAGGAATAGCCATTTATGATACTATGCAATTTGTGCCACCTGATGTGCATACAATATGCATGGGATTAGCCGCGTCAATGGGATCTTTTATTCTGGTCGGAGGAGAAATTACCAAACGTCTAGCATTCCCTCACGCTTGGCGCCAATGAGTTTTTATTTGATTGAAAAAAAAAGAAGACTATGCCTTCGCCATATTGATTATAAAAGAAAATTATAAGTAATAATAGCATGGCACTTCGAGTTCGATATGAACAAACCATTATTGTTTTTTCATAACATGAGATTTTGTATCGAAATAGTAGTATGAAATAAGGGTTATTTCCGATTTGATCTTATGTGTCGGGAGTACATTTCAGCGTCACAAACCATTTTTCTTCCACACCAGAAGTCTCTTTCTGATACTTATGCTATGAAAGAAAGAGTACGAAAATGAAAAAAAAAAAAAGATCATTTTTTACTTATTTGATCGTATCAAAAAGAAACTTTGGGATTGCTAAATCACAGACGAGATAAATATATAAAGTAACAGAACCATCATAGTATTCTTTTTTACTTCTACGAAAGGAAGGGTGGTAAATGGATCATTCAACGATCTGGATTAGATGGATTCCATTTCTTTCTTCGATAGAATAGAAGAGAAGAAAAAGTCAATTCCATTGCAGAGCCGTATGCAATGAACAAAAGATGCCTGTACGGTTGTTCAATTCTATTTTTTTTTTTTTTCTCTGGGCTGATTGGAGAATCTCTATGCTCACTGGGGTTAAAAGGTTAGCCTGGGACATGTTAGGGATGATAATTTGTTGGAAAATTTGGACTGAGAGAAATAATAGAATTAGTAGTAGTAGTAAGCATATTAGTACTGCTGGGTTGACAATTGCCATCAGTAATCTCATGCAGGAGTCTATAACTTGCATTGCTAGTCCTTCTCAGAAAGCAAGACTTTTACAGTTCTTTAATCATGAATTGCAAAATGTTGGTGCAGGGCAAGATGTTGCAGGTGCAGGTAGGTGAATGTGGGACATAATCAGTGATAGGGAATCTCTGCTGCTGTTGTTTTGAAGAGGATCCAGTTGCTGATGTTAATATTGCGATCTTCTTTTATTTTGTTTTTTGTGGATGTATAGGGATATTATCATATTGCTTTTGGTTGTATATATTGCAATTGAACAATGATATGTTTTGTACTGCTATTTGAGGGCTTAGCCTTGGGAAGAAGGCATAAAATCCCTCATTTAGCTTACTCTTTTGAGTAATGCTAATTTCCCCTTTTTTGGGGGTTCTCTCAAAAAATCAAAAAGACAGAAACAAATCCACTATCTGTTTTACGTCAAGCAATACGTGGAGTAACTCCCGATATAGCAGTAAAAGCAAGACGTGTAGGCGGATCGACTCATCAAGTTCCTATTGAAATAGGATCTACACAAGGAAAAGCACTTGCCATTCGTTGGTTATTAGGAGCATCCCGAAAGCGTCCGGGTCGA